CAAAAGGGGGAGGGCTCGCGATTTGCCCCCGATATAAGGTCCCAGGGTGAGAGACGAGGCTCCATAGGAGACGCCGCCATGGGGGACCTATCCGGTACTACCCGAGAACCATAATCTTTCCTAGGAACAGCTTCTACGACGATAGGCGTAAAGGCATGATTAGTTCCACAAATCTCACTGCACTGACCATAGTAAACTCCCTCTCGCTGTACCGAAATAGAGATCTGATTTAAACGACCAGGTACAGCATCACATTTGACACCTGACGAAGGTACAGCCCAACTATGAGGTACATCAGCAGGTGTTACAATAATACGTATATGAGTTTTGTCCGGTACAACCACTCTATTGTCCACTTCTAATAAACGTGATTGACCCAATTCTAGATCATCTTCTGGAATCGTATAACTGTCAAAAGTGAGTGACTGTTCATCGGAACTGTTATAGTCTGAATACTCGTAAGTCCGATACCATTGATGTCCAATAGCTTTGATAGTAATGGCTGGATCTACTACTACCTCGTCCATTGAGTATAACAGAGCAAATGATGGTATAGCAATGAACATCAGGATGATACTAGGAAATATGGTCCGAAGAATCTCGATAGTAGTTCCATGAACAATCCTTTGCGGGATTGGATTTTTTTTATAGTGGAAATGCCATAAAGCGCGAACCAAGATCCGTGATACGAAAACCAAAATCAGAATGAGGAAGAAAAAGATATCGTGATGTAAGTCCATTATTCCTTGCATCATAGGTGTTGCTGCGTCTTGAAATCCTAATTGCCATGGTTCCGCTGCATCACAAGGAACAATTGTGAGGAATAGCCATTCTAGAACAATCATTTGGGTTGGTTCATTCTTTAACTGCTCCGCCCCCCCCAAAAAAAAAGAAGAGAGACTTGTTCTTGCTCTCCCAATTCAGGAAGATGTGAGTTGTGGTTGGTTGTTGACCAACGAAATGCATGGGAGAAAGATGTACAAACAAAAGAGGAAAGGAAACTGGAACATCATAACAACGAATTAATCAGAATCAATATCAACTACAACGACCGAGACCTACACCGACGAAGATACTGTACTGAATGACTTGATCGATCGTACTAGATAGTATAAGATAGACCATAAACCTTTCATACGCAATTCCTCGATCCATTCATTAATGCGCAAGAGAAAGCGATCCATCAGACTAGAGGGAAGTTGGTCTTTCTCAACGTGGTGTATAGCACGAAAACCCATTCACAAGGTTTCGCTATAATCAAGTGTCAATGGTGTGGCACGCGTACTTGATCGAGGCCTGTGAGACTGAAAGAAGGATTTGATTACCGGAAAGATGGTTATGGAAAGCCTATCATGACATCGTTCATCGCGGTTCATGTGTGGCTGCTCGCTCTTGCCTTTCCTTGTCCAACTGCCAGCGATTGAGAGAAAGATTTCTCCTAGTAAATGCAACCGAACTCCTCTGTTTATGGTAGAAAACAAACGTCCTTCTCGTGAACCTACATGACTTGGAGCTTAATCTCGATCTCAATCTAGACATTAAGTGCCCGGTCTTCAGTCTTCAATCGATTGCACCGTCTTGATCAAGTAATTCAGAGATGAAACTAGAGTCTTCTTTCTTGCTAGGCGGATTAATGTTGCCAATAGTATGTTTCACAAATCATTAATCTTATTCTTACTTACTGAAACTCCTTCGCTTTTGGCTCTTCTCGGGAAGGGCTGGTCTGCTTGGGTAGCTCAATTCCAAAGCGTAGCTGAAGCACCTTTTTGGGGCTAGGCATAAAAGCTTTCGCGGAATAGGAATAGCGAATGCAGGCACAAGAGAAAGAGTAATTTACCTTCTGGGATGAATTCTGACAGCTCTTGCCGGGACGTTTTCTAACTTTAGGAGCACACATTGGCTAATTCCATCGAGTAGGTCTTTTGTCTAGATCTTCTCTTTATCTTTCTCACCCATACCACCCTATTTAGATTTAAGTGCACCGCTTGCTTTCTTTCAGAACCTCGCCTTTGAGAAGCGGGTTGTCTTTCGTCGGACTTATATATACCCGAAAGTTCGGTTAGAGCGAGCAGCTTACCCTATTGAACTTTTGAGGTTAACCTAACCGGCAACAGAAAGATGCCCTGCCCCTCTAATTGAAAGCGGGAAGCCGCGAGCGATGACTTATTCTCCTACGTAAATAGCTTTTGGAAATCTTACCCTTTTCTTTTATGTCCATCCGAAAAAAAAAATTATTAAAAAGTGTGATTTTAATTAACACCCAACCTTCGACACAGGAAAAAGGTCTCCTCTTTCTTCGCTTCGGGGACGGAGGTCCTACGGTAGGTAACAGCAGGCACAAGCAACTTGAGTTAGGGAGGCCCCTCTGTAATGTAACTTAATTAAGAAGGTAGGCGGCTTATCAACTTGACCTTACCCATAGAATTAAGCCCTAGCTCCAATATTTAAGTTTGAATCAGAGAAAAAAGTCTCTTAACGAAAAACAAACGGCTTTTGATCGGTCCCTGAAAAGCGTGATGTGGCTTAACCGCTATTGGCTTTCTCAGCCTTTGTTTCAGCGGATTCTGATGCTTCAGCCTCTTCTTTAGATTTGGAAATTCTCTTTCTAGCCAACCTCCCTGGATCTTAGGATTCGGGGTGAGAAGGTGATTCTCACTGGGTTTCCGAACCATTCTAAGAAAGGCATTCGCTTGCTGATGCAGCTGATTCAGCCTCTGCTAATGCTTTTGTCTCAGCGGATTCTTCCGATTAAGCAGATGGCACTTCTTCCTCACCCTTGGAACCGACCGAGGTCCTATCCTTCCCTGTAATGAGACGAAGGAAGCGAAGCGGGCTGCTTGTCTTGCCTCGAGCCCATAGAGAGAGGTACTGCTCTGGACTAGGATGGTGCTGCTCTGCTTAAAACTAGGCTAGGAAATGGGCCTCCCCCTCTACTCTAGGGTGCTTACACATTCTCTGAAAAAGGAAAAGACTTTTTTCTTATGCTTTACGGGTACGGGATGGGATCTTTGTTTCTGGGCTCTCAGAGTGGTGTACTCGCTACTGACTTGGGACTGCTTCCCTCAGATCAGACTGGACTTAGGTTACCTACTTACTCAAGCTGTGAATCCTCATAAGAGGAAAGCAGCAACTTTCTATTTATAGAAGGTAGATTAGTTCTTTCATATCCGATCATCAACTGCATAACTAGAAAAAGGGGATTGCAAATCAAATGGAAAAGCACCGACTACTTTAAAATGAAAAGACACCTACGCCTTCAAAGAAAGCCTATTTGAAGAGAGTTGTTACAGGTATAGTATCTACTCATTCCTGAAATCAAGGAAGATCACGAGCGCCTATTGGCTTTCTTGCATATTCGACTCTCTAATGCATATTTTACTTCGCTACCTTACTCTAGTTTGATAAAGTGGAATGAAAGTCGATATTGTACTTTACTTGAAAGAGATCCTACATCGATAGTTATTCCTTCCTATAGAAGAGAGCTTGAAAGTCTTTGATCAAGGAAGGGCGAAATCAAGTGCTTTCGCTAAGGTTAGGGCGATTCTCAGCTGTAGTAGCTGTTCTCTTCCCTTAGCTCTGCCCGCCCGCGTGGCGGCGCGTCTTTGTTCTGCTTGTTACTGGCTCTCTTATCCTGCTTTGGAGCTTCTCTAGAGACAGTCTTTATAAGTGGTCGGCGGGAAGGATGCTCATTGCCATCACCAAACTAGCTACCGAGCCGAGGGAAGACTTTTTTGCCTACGGGCCCTTATTTCGATCAATCCTTTAGATTCTGATGGCATCAACATGACATTAGACTTTTTCCTTAGAGAAGCGGGTGAAAGGCGGCAGGCAAAGCCATACAAATCCATAAGAGAGAGTCCGGTTTTCTTCCACGAATAGCGATTCCTATTCTGATAGCTAGGAGAGAAGAAGAGGGGCAACCTATATAAAGATTAAGGCGGATATTATCTGCTGTTCTTGATGTCTATGAAAGCATGGGAGCTGTCTTCTCTTTGTAGTTTGGAGAGCAGGATGGCACAATGGGAGGTTCAGGAATCAAAGCCTTTGCCTTTCTCCTTGTTGTTAACTGTAGGGTGGTCGAAGATTAGTAGAATGCGTTAGAAGGCATTAAGGGTTATAAAAAGCGGACTCACTTCACGAGCTGTAAGCCCAGGGAAGCTCTTTCACCTTCTTAATAGATCAACTAACCTGGACCCCGTAGCTCACCTTTCAGTCGAGGAAGTCGGATCTACTATATATAGTCTATCCTTCCCACCACCCGCCTTTCTGGCAATATTTCCGCAAGAGCTTCTCCCTATTATATATATATTCCTATAGAAGCTAATCCTGATACAAGATCCGAGCATGCGGGTCCTTTGGCTGGCTCTTTAGGATGGTTTAGCTATAGGAGACCGAGGTAGCCGTTGTTCCATCATCAAGGGCAAGTCTTCCTCATGGAAAGAGCATGAGCGTAGAACAAGGATTAATCCATAGAAAGAAGCCAAGAGAAGATAAACTAAGAGCATAACAGAGTGCAAACCCACTCGAGAGAGCCTAAGAAAGAGCTGAAAAGAGGCAGCCCTAGTGATTTCATAGATGCCTACTTAAAAAATTATTAGAGTGCCCACTATCGGCTAAGCGGAAGGAAGTGAAGAAAGAAAAACTGACTGGACCAGCGGGAAAGGGTGATCGATCATAAGGAAGGCTTACGTCTTCATCTCTTGCTTCCAAGTGAGAGTCAGGAGGAAGAAAAAGACCAAGGGTTAAGATTCGTTCTCACAGAGAATTAGGGAGAAGAAAGAAGACCGTAGGACTCTGAAGTCAGGGATATGAGGCTCGGTCTACAGGCCTTACGTCAAAGCCCGGGAACAGATGGGAAGTGCACCAACGCTCGGATATGAATTGGAACCCCCTCCGAAATTCGGTTAATACTATAATAGATTCCCAATCCCATTCCACAATCTACGCTACGGGTCAGGGAGGCTAACCATATGAGGAGCCCTACCACTAGGATTTGTTCAAGCAACAAGTTGGTATGGCCCATTTCATACCTAATCCCATGGACATATCTGATCATTGAATGGGGGCCCTCCACAGGGATAGATACCCGAGTTAGGTATCAGTCCCACCTACCGATCATTAGTACAACGACCTGTCATATCATATACCCCAGACGGCCTGATCAGATGTTTCGGTACCAATGCAGTTAGTCTAATGCATTCTGGACTGGATATGGCCCACCTATCTTCCGAGGTCACTAGTTTACACTTTCACCAACCTTTCCCATATCCGTTTTTTATGAGCAAGGGATAAAGGCCAGACAGTAATCAAGCTACTGACAATTGGATAGTACCCCTTCCATCGGAGGATATACTGGGTGGAGAGTGACAAATATGAGAAAAGCCTACTTACTAGCCTCCGTGATAGGATACCACTTAGGCAGATGCTAGGGATTGGTGAGTTAGGGCAGCGAGGGATGGTGTGACATGTCTGGTCATCGCATCGATGAGAACGATGACCGATGATATCCGAGGAGATTAGGCACCGTCGGCTTTTTTACCTCAAAGTAAACTCGTGCTTTTCGTCGTCCTTCCCTATCTAGAGCTGGAACTTGACCAGAAAAAGACTTTTTTTGATCCCATACTGACTGACTTGTCTTCCTGTTGGTGGTTGTGAAAGTTCAGATTTCGAGCTTAAACAGCGGATAAGCGGATAACCTTCTCTTTATGGGGGAGTCTTTCAGGATCGATTCAAAGGGCCAGTGAAAGTACGCGGACGGAGAAATCCAACAAAACCACACCGTACCGGGCCAGTAGACCTTCTTTCTCTTAAAGGCTGTCTCCTGCCCCCAACTAGCGAGCGGCTATAACCGATGGGCGCATGGCGACCACTACTCTACCCGAAAACTCGGGTTAAGTGGGGAACCTTCTCATCGTGTTAAGCTTGCGAGCCTGTCTGTGATAGGCCCAAGCGTCTCTTGTGCTTAATCTCGAGTCTATTCCAGTGAGAAGCTTCGCAATACCCTAACACTCCATAGGCGAAAGAAATCAATAAGGATAGATATATAGATTACGCACATAGTGGTCTGGGCATTGATTTCATGTAGTGCGTACCACTGGCGGAAAGTGATTCGCTTAACACACTTGTTCGCTTGAATACAGTAGGTAGGGAAGGACAGGATATTACTCGTCGGTTCTATTCGGTGGTGGTGGCTTAGCTTTGAATTTCTTTCCACTCATTTTGGCTTTTTCCTTTTCTTATTCATGCTTGCTCCACTAGCCTCAAACTCCATTCCAATTTCGAATCGACCCGTTAGAGAAGGCTTTTCTGCTTAGCAGAACCCGATTCTCCGCTCATCTGATCTTCCGACTTACGATTCAATTTCTATCCTTTTTTTTCTATGATCAATTCAATAAAGACTTCCTTCTCAACTGACAACCCCTGGGCCTGTTCATAAGCGATATTCTTTGTAGGGCTTTCGGCTGCCTTCCTTTATTTTTGGGCTAAGGCTAGCTTTCCTAAGTCAGTTCCAGAGTGCATGAGTGAATCTTGATCTGTATTCAAGGTATGCCCTTTCCAGTTCTGTTAGAATATTGACTTCGGTTAAGCTGAGGTTAGCGAAGTCAATCCTTTGCTTGGGTCCTTGGAGGTCGGAGATCAGAGCGCTGTGTTTAAGTCGTCTGGCCGTAAGAAAGACTTTATCTGCGCCAGTAAGAGCTTGAGAAGAGGGGAAAGAGGAAGAAGTATTCAAATCATTCACTCCTTTCCCTTTAGGAAAGCTTTACTTTATTCTTTCTTTATATACTTACTATTTAAGACAATACTATATAAGACTTGGACGAGAAAAGTAAGATTGAGAACTATGAATAGTAGGAATAGTCTAAAGCAGTGGTTAACTAGAAGAAGAGTCAAAGACTTTTTCCTAGCCGCTGATGGAGACAATGTGGGACCTCGTGCTCAGCCGGTTAAGCCGGTTGCTCTTTTAGAGAAACCGAATTTCCTGAACATTGCCTCGGTAGAAGCAAACCCAACTAATACGCAAGCCCATCTCCCCATACAATCAAATCAAAGCAAAGCAAAAGTGCCTTGCGGCTGTCGCGCCTCTCTCTCTGTCTCTGTACCTTGTGTTTGTCCTTGTTGTTGAAGATTACTAGGAGTCTTTCTATTCCTTCCTCCGATCACATACTGCACATACTTTGTTTGATCAAATTCCCCCTTTTTTTCGGGGTGTTCGGTTTTCTAGGTGTTTTGCCTTTATTTACTTGTTTTTGTACGCCCAGCTTCACGTTGACTAGAGACATCCGAAGCTTTTCCTGGTGCGTCGTGCGTCCTCCGAGTCCTCTCTCTCCCTCTGTGGTCCCCATGGAGAAGCCTCTCGGAAAGATGGAGATTGAGGCAATGATATAAGCTGCAGTAGAGCAGACCAATACGGGAGGAAACTGAGATTCAAGGATTTTTGCCGACATCCAGATGTAGCTCTGCCGGAAGGGTTCAAGAGACCGAAGTTTAGTAAATACAATGGTATTTCATATCATCACTTGCTGTCCTTCTGTGGGGATTGCCGAGGCCTTGATTCCCAGTCTGGGTTATTTTTCCACCTTTATCATAAGTCATTAGAAGGGGAAGCACTCAAGTAGAACTCTATTCTCCCCCTTGATGCTCTACGTAGTTTTGACGATGTGATTGACAGATTCACCAGCCAGTAGTTCCACCAGGTGGAACATCCCCCAATCTTTGTGATTTGGTGAATGAAAAAATTCAGCCCGGTTTTGAATTCATTACCTTTGTTAACCGATGGAGGAATTTAGCAGCTAAAGCAAAATGAAACATATAAGAGGAAGATGCAGTACAGATGGTTATCGATAACCTGCATGGGCCCATCAAGGAAGCGATGGTGCTAGGAGATTGCCGAAAATTCCCTCAACTGTTTGAACGAGCTGCCCGCATGCAGAGGAGTATAAAAGACGGGTCTATCACTTTCCTCAGGAACAGTTCTAATGGGGGAGAAGGCAAGCCGAAGAATACCCTAAGGACCCAGCAGCCAATTCAAGAGGTTACCATCACTCCGGATCCAATTAATGCGGTTCAAGCACAGCAGAATGCACTGAGACAACGGAGCACCCGGAATCAGCAAGCCATCCAGGGGGCCCCAACCCACTCAAAAACCTCCTACCCAATCGCAACCGCAAAACCCAGCGGAAGCTCCGCCCAGACCCGCTTATAACAAGGCTGCGCCTCCGGCCAATTATGATCCTCAGCAGCAAGAAGGTGCTCCCGTCACAGGTTTCAGCTTTGCTAGATCTGACATGGATGTTTTGGGCTGAATTCCATCATCAACAGACACTTGTGCAAAGATGGAAATTAGCAGCGCGTAGTCCTTCACCACAGAACTCCCTCAGCTTCCTTCCTTAAGCTATGCTCTGAGTCCTAATATCCATCCTTACTCCTTTTAGTCCAACTCCAGCACAAAAAGTCTCTGTGCTCTCGCTATCTCTAACGTGATTCCCTTCCCTTTCATGGGCTTGTGAGTACGAATTAGGATATGAAAAGGCACCAACATCGGTGACTAGTAGGGATGAAACCAGTTCCAGTTCAGGCATCATCCTAATCATCAGATAGGGAAGCCGGGAAAGAGGCAGGTGAGAAAGCGCTCTCTTTAAGTTGAAGCGAGTGGATCAACAACATCCTCTTTCGTCATGTCTGGAATATAAACCAAGACCAACGAGCCCTCGGTCAAGCGAATGACGACTTTGAATTGAGGATCACTAGAATCCGAAGCTCTTTCAAGTCCTCTGGGCACAAAGGAACTACACACTAGACTATTCTTTTTATCTCTGAAGTTCGAAGTCTTCTCTGCTCTTAATAGAGAGCGCAGTTCCAGCAGAATCTTAATCAGACTCTCGCTCGTACCTAATCAATGCCGAAAAGCCTACCTAGATAGGGATAGACCACCCAACCTGTGAACCAAAGCGCATTCTAACTCCCTTTGGCACAAAAGAAAGTCTGCTATAAAATAAAATAATCGTCGGATGCCAGGTTTTTATTTGAATTTGAAACTCTCCGTTCCTTCTTGACTTGCCTTCGAGCTAACGTTCACGTTCTATATATTCTCCCTAAAGGAGTCTAACCCCAACCTCTTTGGAAGTCAAAGCCAGTTCTTTTCCAGGCCAGTTTCCTTCGATGGCATTTACAGTACAATTTACCGTAGCGCATATCATTTAAGTAGAAGTCTAACCATCTCCTCAAGCCTTCGAGCGAGTTGAAGTTGCTTTCGATGTCGTAGCAGTCTCGGGGTAATTTGGTCTAGTAGCCGTTGCAGTCCTTCTATTAACCATTCTTTCTCCCATAGGTTCTATCTCTAGGTAGGAATAGTTTACAGTGGGAGGGTAATTGAATTAGGTTGCATCCATTGGGATAAAGGTTACAGATTTCTAGTCATATCCAAATACGAAAGATTGGAAGAACCTTTGACTCTATCCTTTTTTTGGGGGGGTGGGTTAGCCCTACAATACAATTAAGGATTCTTTGTTTACCAAAGGGTCCCGCTCTCATGCTCCCAAGGCATGTTGATGAACCATTCCATCTGTATATTCGATTTCTGCTCTGGACGAGTCCTTCCAGCCCATCTTAACTATTCAAAGGTAACCCTTATCACCTCACCTAAAAGTTCAGTACAGTAACAGCTAAATTGCTATATGATTCGCAATAGAGACTCCTTCATCCCATACCCCTATAATAATGGTAGAGTAAGGGCTCAGGGTACCCTCCATGAATGGGACGGAGAAATCGATCGATACCGCCTTACCTGATAGGGGGAGAAGCGCCGGCCGAGCGGCGCAACGATCAGTGTCAATCAGCAGAAAAGGACCCTAATTGATTCGGGGTCGGTTGCTGTTGCCAATAAGAATAAGAGAGATCCGTCGTTGCTGCCGGTCTTTTCACCAATGAGCACTTGCTTGAGACCCCTTCACGCTGCAACCAAAGATCGCTTCGCTTGGTAAGAACCGAGACCCTTCGGCAGTCAACCTATGGTTACCTTACGATAGCTCAGGTTGGTTAGTCAAGTAAATGGCGGCTACAGGAAGACATACTTTTTGAAGCGGTGAAGCGGTCCAGCACTAACTAAAGGATAGCCATGGCCGGCTAGCGAGCCACTAAGGAATTGGTTCTGCCTGGGAAGGGTCTACCCAAAAAAAGAGTGTGTTTCTTCAGCCCTTCATTATTATTAGTAAGATGGGGCGTATCTTAGCTCCTCCGCATGCTACTTACGATGCCCTCTCTCATGCAATGCGATTGTAGCACACCTATATAGCATAGCGGAAAGCAAGGTCTCGGACATAGGAAGAAAAAAGCTGTTCCCGACGGAGAAAAATTTCGTACAACGCGGATCATGAAATGCATTTCGCACGCAACATTGAGATCGGATGATCTCATGTAACCGTCCCAAACAACAGCAACAGAAGCAGAAGACAGAAACTAATGCAAAGGGGGGAGGTCAGCACGCACAACCAATCCCCCTCCCGAATCATTGGCATATCCAATGTTTCGAATTCGGTTCCTTTCGGATCGCATCTTACCGCGGAGATATACGGTAGCGGCGAGGGAAAACCCAAAACAATTCTGCTTCGCCGCTCCTCTTTTTTGATGTGAGTTAACCCCCAACCTTTAATGTCTAATAGTTTAAGCCCCCTATAGTATAGTAGGATGTAATTTTTGTCTATGGTCGAATCTAGAATGGTAGCCCCCCATCTCAATCTTCTTCGAAGGTCGATTGAATCAAAAGGAATGAATCCCTCACTCGCTGTTTACTTCTCGAGTCCTGCGAAGGATTGTTTATGGTGGAACTACTATAGGAAAAAAAAGAGTTCTCTTTTTCGTGATAGGTATGGGGCTATTCTGTGAGATAGCTGCGTGCGACGGAGCCTCGTCCAGCGCAGCGGATTTCATAAATGAAGTGGTTCAACCTCCCGTTGTCGAGGAGGCGCCCCCTCCCCCTCCTCCTTGGCTAGTCTACTGGTGAGTGTGGGGGAGAATCTGTGTCTTGCAATTGGACTGAGTAGATTGGAAAGACTGACGTGCTCTGCTCAGGTGCTAAGGCAAAATATCTCACCGAAAGGTGGGAGGGGCGCCTAGCTTAATTCCACTCTACCTGGACAGTAGGGTGGAACCCCCCCTCACGATCTACTAAAGGGAAAGTAGCGTCGATATTGGTTCGAATCCAATTCGTGAGAAGAAGCCAAGCGAGAGACTATAAGAAAAATCTCCGACTTGATCTATAAGAACGTAACAGCCGAGACCAAGCAATACGAACACTAAATAAGCGCAAATGGTCACAGTCCCAAGAGTGAAAGCTGAAAGTCTCTTTCTAGTATTAAGATGGGGCATCGACAGGAGAAATCCTGTTGGTGTAGGGTTTGACCACCCTAGCGGCCAATGATTGTCAAACTTGTTTTACAGTCATGAGGTCGCCCGAAGGCGATCACGACGGTATGCAGCTTCCTTTCTTCGGAAGGGTCTCTGCTTATATGTCTTGATTAACCTTACTCTAAGACACATGGAGTCCTAGTTAGGTTGCTTAGGTACCCCCCCACGACACCTGAAACATGGTGCCATTTAGGCGAGTCTTGGTGTTCCCAAGGCAGAATGTTTATTCAGACTGACACTTGTAGTGTCACCAAGAGAAATCCTTGAGGATAATCTTGGATGGGCGGTGACGGGGAAGCTAGCCCAACGGATTATAGTAAACGTTGGCGTATGCTATAACTGTCCCAGGTCGCACCTGGAGTAGGAACCATAATATAAAATTCTTATGACTACTACTCGTTGTCTGTTTGAAAAACTTCTGTCCTTGAGGACCATCAAGTGGTACAAGATTCTGGAAGATCTTGCACTGCTAGTTGGAATCCTTAAGAAGGTCCAACTAGTTGTGACTGATGGTCTGACCAAGGAGCTATGTATTGGAGCTCACCTCGTAGCCAAACAGGTGATAAGGCTTAGGAAGAAATCCGGACCCTTGTTTGTTTGCTGCTCTTTATCTAAAACAAGCAGCAGTCTGCTTACAGAAAGCGTATGCAGGGGTCCCTCAACCTAAGGGATTCTTACCTGTGCCAGTTTCCTTAACCGGCTCTGGGTTACCGCGGATTATACCATCCTTTCACAGGAAATTAATCCTCAAAAGGGATGGTCGTGCTGATGTGTTAGTAAAGATATCTTTTTATTACTTTTCCTTGTGTCGAGTTGTCCGCCTTGCAAAGAAGGTTGATCACTCGATTCTAAGGTCTATCACATCACCATTTAAGGACTATGACAAAATGGAATCTGTTATTGACGATTTCATGAGTCATGTCCCTAAACTGATCTCGCGGTACTGGAAGAGTGCGCTAACCATCCCTATGTGTCAAGGGATTACATGGGAACCCACTTGGAAGGCTATACCTTCTGATAGAGGGCAAGCGCGAAAGGATAAGAAAGGGATCTTTCTCAATATAAAAAGTGAAATAGAGTGGTTCCTTGCCTATGAACTGCATTTTGTATCTAACGATATAGATGCATATCCTATAGGTTTCGGTTACCCTCTCTGGTCACCTTTCATTCGATATGCCCTAGACCCAGGAAATAGAGATATATCTCTTTGGTCAATGAGGGATTCTTACCCTCTTTGCCAATCCCAGGTCGAAGAAAATAGGGCATAAGGAATCCCTAGCTTTGGCTCTCCCGGGAGACTAGCCCAGTCCACCGATTCAGGTGCTGGTAAACGTCGGATATTTGCCATTGGCAACTACGTCAACCAACGGTTGCTAAAGCCTCTTCATGATTGGTTAATGAAAGCTTTATCAACTTTGCCCATGGATGGGACTTATAATAAAGTCTCACCCTTGGACCGTTTGGTTGGAGCGGAACATGTCTCATCTTATGATTTTAAATCTGCCACGATAGGTGGCCCTTATATCTACAAGGAGACGTCTTAGCGGTCCTTTTCGGTAGGGAGGTTGAAGGTTTTGTTACCTCTATCCTCTCCTTATCGTTATTTAAGGTACCGTTCTGCAGGTCACCTGTTCATCCATCGGACCCTCATGTGGTTACAAACCAGATTGAGCGTCCTCCGAATACTGGTGTTCCTGTATAATATCCTTTTGCCAAGGGCCGACCTGTAGTGAATTTCGCTGTAGGTCAGCCATTAGGATATTTGTCGTCTTGGCCGCGGTCGTCCACTTAATCCGTATCTCCGAGGCTTTCTTATAGATCGCCTGCGGAAGGCTTATAAGCCTACAGATCTTAAGACAGTGCCTACTGACCTCTATGAAGATGAGTGTCAGCAGGTACTGTCTGAGATTACTGTGATGCGTGGGTAGATTAATCTATGGCTTAAGTACGTCAAGTGGTACTTGACGACGGCTATTGATCCGGCAGTCTCGATCGAAGAATTCTTCAATGCGCCTATCGTCTCTAGTCGCTGGAAAGCAACTCGAGAGGATCCAGTAGTAGTCCGTTTTGGACAGCTATGGAGATTATATGATCTAGTCGCAGAGAAGGGTCTAGATTACCAGGTCCCAATACTTGGTACCCAAACAGAGTTTGGTAAACCCATAACTCTTTTGGGCGGGATCTCTGGACAACAGTTCCTTGTGTTCGCTGCAGGTATTGACCAACCTGCAGCGAGAAGAGGTGTTGTTACTCTACAAGAGAATGACATCCTCAATGAGACCATCAGAGATAAGACTCTGGGCATCAGGGAAGGCCCAAGCAAGGCTTTCAAAGAGGCTCTGAAAGAGGTGCACGCATTTGCCACTCGTATTGGAAAGCAACCGGATCTCCTATGGAAATAAAGTCAGTCAGCGGTAGGCCGCTGTTCTGAGAAATGATAAGCGGATTGGGCCTACCGGCTTCATTATTATTAGAATGAAGGGGCTTGGGCTCGAAAGATGAAAAGTAAATCTATGCCACTAGCTCCAGTCTCAAAGCTACTGATTAACTTCCTGATGTCCGTGGGTGTGGCTATCTTAACTACTGATTAAATGAATCTCCCCTCCAGCTTTCCTTCTATGTCATCTTATTTTACTATTTTTGCTATTAGATGAAGCCCATCCATCTTATCGTAGCGGAGATAGTAGAGCACTCGCTTCGACAGTTGTGATTGCGCTTTTAAATGAGGAAAGGTGCCTGGCCTGGAATACCCTCTTTAATATAGAAAGTTCCTTGCCTTAGACTTCGAGTTGACAGAGAGGAATGGCAGAACTCTTGGCCTTACGAGACGAGGGCTACGATTAGCTCATCTGCCTTCTGGCACTCGGTATTATAATATGGATACTGAACTTCATTACTTTACGAGGACACCCTCGCTAGATTCAGGTTCTCCTCCCAGGGGAGAAAGGTAAATGCATTTTTAAAAAATGAAGACCCGGTAGCTTTAGCAAAGGAAGAAAGCGTAGAGGCTCTGCCTGATCTGATCCCCGGAGATGGAAAAACTTTTGACCCTGGCCCCAGCTTAACCACAAAAAGACTTATTCAGTCGAATTGGAAGACTGCTAGTGAATCCGCGCTTTAAAAGGGGTATTTTCGTGACTCCGCTGCTATTGATAAGGGCTGCTAGCCTCTTGTTAGCTGCTTATCCGGTCTTGGTGGGTTAGGTGAGTAGGGTAATTCGATTCTGTTTCAGAAAGAACTCTGAGTGAACAAGGGTTTCCTCTCTTTTGATTCGCAATAGCTATCAGTGAAAGCAGGATAGTCCGTCTTTCTTTGTTAAATGGCCGAATTAGCGAATAGAATGGATCAATCCCACATTCGGCTCAACAAAAGCATTCAAGCATCCTATGTGTTTTTTTCCCGATTTTTACCCCTTCTCGTCCTGCTTCGAAAGCTACGTCGAAAGGGAAGATAAGAGAAGGCGGTGGCTAGGCTAGGTCTTAGTATGAGACGATAGGTTACCTTTCCTTTGCAGCAAGCGCAATCCTCGCAGCGCGCTATACGCTAGCGCTTCTTTGGTAAGGGGATTGTTCTGTCGTATTGTTCTTCCTTCTCGGCCCTGTGACAAAGCACGGGGCTTTATTCTTTCTACTAATATTAAGTCTTAAGATTTTTAAAAACTATTGACCGTAACCCACCGTCATATTCTGTGTCTTTGTCTTTAGATGCGGAATCCTCTGGCCTCGTCGCTTAATATTCTAGATAAATTGAATCCGTTAGTTCGGGGGAAACAGAATCTCTTGGTTAGGCGTCTGCGTCTGTATTTTCGAATCTTTCTTCAGACGTTGGAGTTGGAACTACAGCCTCCGCCCTCCAGCACAAATTCTTAAGCTTGATCGGTGTCATAGCCTGTTACCTTGCAAACACACACCCATCTCCCGTCGGGCGTGGTCGTCGCGTGAAGGTCTTTGTTTTTATGTGCTGCTATGCGCTTTATCGCTTGCCTATCTCTTTGCCTTTCTATTTATATCTTTCTCTCAGTAAGCCTGCTTCGCTTCTCTAATCGCTAAGCCTTAGACAGTTTGAGCGGTGCCCTTCCTTTATGGGGTTGTCGCCTCAGCGCCTCCTTTCCCTTTAGTAGGCTCACCTTCCCGCCTTGCCTTCGGGGAAGTTTTCCTATCCTCGAGGAACTTTCGCTAGAATCAGGAGCAGACTCAGTCGCTTCATTCTTTCTTCGCCCCAAAGGTTTTCTTTCTATTCTATATAGACTTTATCGCAATGCTGTACTTCATGTCAAATAGCTGTTATCCTGACTTCATCCGCTGGAAGAAGACTTGTCAATAAGATTCTTAAGCGGAACTTGCACTAAAAAAGATAATAGCTGCAAGACTCACATCTTAGCTTTCATGTCGCGGAAAGGAAAGAATAATAGCTTAATTAGCTTCCCATTCATCTTATGCGGCAGCAGCAAATAACATTAAGCGAAAAGCCTTTTATCTTTATTCCACACGCTTACCTTACCCTCGGACATCCAGTCAGTGATCCAGCCTGAGTGCAATCCCTTTTTGAACAACCGATTCCAGCTTATTCGAAAACAGCTTATTCTATAGATGATAAAACGGCCAAAGACCCTATTGGGCATTATCTGCCTATTCCTATTGATTAAACCTCCTCGGAGAGTTTTACTTACTTTAGCTGCTCCGGTATCGGGGAAATCCGTTCGGACATATTCCAGATTCTCTAGAGGAAGCGCTCCTTGCCTGATGAATAGCCGTCTTTCGCACTCTTGGGATGATATTTTCCTTTTTTCAATAGCTGCTCCTTCTTCCTTTCTCCTCGAACTATAACTAGGAGATGGAGATATGCCCGCTATGACTAATTCCTAGGGAATTGAATAAGCTAATAACATTTTAGGCTATTAATGATAAGGAATAAGGATTTCGTGCCCCACGGTATAATATCTGTGTCCAATCTAGCAAACCCAGGGAGCCCCAAGCAGCTTGCCTATTCTTTTCTCTCCAATAGGGATAAGAAGTCCCATACTAGCATTGCCCTTAATACCTCACAGCTTTAAAGGGCTTATCCGGGTATTGATTCATAGCCATATGTTGAATAAGTCCCTTTCTATTACGAAATAGGGAATTCGTTCACAGCCAGAACAGCCAAAGATGGCATTTAGGATTCTAAACCTTGTGGAAAAGATATTCCATTTTGTTTATAGAGACTGAAAGCTGCCTAAACTGGATCAATAGAATAGAACACAGGTAAGGACGAATGCGAGAGAATGAGACTCGTAGGTAGTATGTGTGACTCGCACCAGTCGTTACGCCGCAAAAACAGGAGTGGGCATCTTCCTTCCTCACCACGTTCAAGCGCAAAGGATCTGGGCGTGTCTACTATTGCTATTGATCCAACCTCTAAAAATTCCTTTTTAAAAAGCTAAGAACATCATTAAGGAGAGGGCTTTTGCCGGCTAATCGAGTGCCTTTACTAGTGTGCTACTTTCTTGCTTTTCAAATGACCTGTATCGACTTTTTCTTTTCTTTGCTGATTCCTTTCGATGAAATTTGCCATGTTGCACTAAGTTGCTTACGGATATAATAATGAACATAGGGATTACACCCCATGCTGAATAACCAAATGGATGGCTTGGTGAAAATGGGGGCTTTGTATCCCCTGATTTAATAGATCCAGGAGGATTTCTTGTAAGGTTGTTAAGTCGTTAATACCTCCGTAGATATGCTCCCCAATGGTTTCGATGCCTAATTCCTCGGGCAATCGAAACTCTTCGCCATAAAACAGCTGTAATAAAGTTTCTAGCTGAAAACTGATGTGATCCCTTAGTGTATCCAAAACTAGAGTGGGAGTCGTCTCAAGATTTAATTGAGGTATACGCCCCACTCTAATTAAAGAAAAAATTATAGCGAAGGGAATGATAAAAAAAAGAAGAGACCCATTTGGAAGATCCGCCATAATCTCTTCGATCCCTTCATTCATAAACCACTTTGCCTCGGTTGTATGTAAACCCCCCTTCACCCCCACCCCCTAAAGTGGTAAAGAAGGGCTTAAAATTTCTTTTTTTCTATCTGACAGGACAAACAAATAGGAAGGGATGGTTCTTTCATTGCATTGATAGAAGTCTAACTAGAAAAAGATCTCTCTATTACTTTGAGAAGAGAATCGTTGGTTTGACCGACGAACTACGTGGAAAAATGGACCTTCTTTCTTTCAGAACCTCGCTTTTGTTCAATTATAAATAAATAACCGCTTTGATGGAGATTTGTAGCATCATTCAAGTAAATACAGATTGAGATCGTAGAAACATGAGCTTGTGATATAGCTACACCTAATTCCGGACCGGTTAATGCAAGAACTATAAATAAAGGACCAGGATCTCCTATAAAAAATAAAAGATCATTCATACATAGCATAGTCCAAGCGAACCCACTTAAAATCTTTACTGAACTATGACCGGCCATCATATTAGCAAATAAACGTATTCCTGAGCTTAATGCGCGAAAACAATGAGGAATTAGCTCAAGGAGTACTAAAAAGGGTGCTAACGGCAGTGGGACTCCTGCGGGTAAGGAGAAGCTTAAAAAATGAAGCCCATTTCTTTGAAATGCCACTATAGTAATGCCAATAAAAATAGAAAATGAGAGACCCAAAGTAATGAGAAAATGACTTGTAACTGTGAAGCTATAAGGTATCATACCCTGGGGATTACGAAATAACAAAAAAGTAAAAGTGACCGAGATGCGAGGGAAAAACTTTTGTTTAACATTTCCGGAAAGACCACCTATTTGTTCGTTTACCAGGTTCAGCACGAAATCATAAATAAGCTCTACCGAGGATTGCCAAGCATTTGGTACTGAGTTTCCTCCTCCGTTTTTAGTAACAAAATGAACCAGAAGTAGGACCAAACTGAGAGTTAGCAGCATAAACAAAGAAGGATTTGTGAATGAGAAATACAAGTTTCCTATATTCATAGGAATCAATGGGAGAATGGCAAATTGCTCAAGTGGGCTGGGGACCAGCCCCGCTAGCTCCAGAGCCTCTGTATAGGCTTCACCTTGTACTCCGCTTATGGTCAAATCATTCAAAAGGGACTCAAGAAAAGCGATATTGTCGCTGGAACTTGATTGAAGATAGGGTTCATCAAACGAAAGGATTCGTCTAAACATATAGATATAGATTGATACAAAAAAATTCCCTCCAGACAGCTTAACTCCGTCAAGCCTGTAGGATTTTTGAAGAATTATAGTGAGTTGTGGTTGGTTGTTGACCAACGGAAAGCGTGGGAGAAAGAAGGAGTCACAGCCAGAGATCAAACAATACCCGCAAGAGACTTCAACAACGGGGGGCACACACATATCACTTGCAATTGATGCTGGGAGACTGCCCGATACATCACGCCTCTCTTTCTTACATAATTCTTTGTCTGCTAGTGGATCGAACCTAAGCTATTGAATTGGATCGGCTATGATGTTATTATAGCCGCAGAATCCGAGCTAAAACTAGTGAGTTGGCGCCCCTTTCTCGGAGGCCTTTTTGAAGTCCACTTAAAAATTCTAGTTCTCGGAAGTCCTTTTCCCGAGGGCTCCACTCCTGATGGGCGTCCAGCCCGTTCCGCGCCTCGGAAACGAAATCAAAAAAGACTTCTTTAGGATCGTAGGGGGCTCTTTCCGCCAAGGACGGATGCTCAGAAAGCACCTGTTCGAAAAGGCAATAGCACGAATGCCTCTGCTCCCGAATCCGGAGATCCCTATTTTCGAAATCCAGTAGGCGGTTATACTCCCCCTGAGAGGTCGCTTCATCCAGGGCGGTTTTAACCCCCTGCCAATACTCCCCCCTATCAAATAAAAACGGGGTAGCGGCATTCTCGAGCTTTACTATTCGCCCAATCCTTAATATACCTTGACCGGTAACCCTCAAGTTGAATTGCGGGGGATGTTGTCATCATGACCGCTGAGGTTGTGGTGGTGGAAGCTGATTTACTTAACTGCTGTGAACATGCAAGAGTTATTTCGATCGCTTCTTAAGATAGGGCCAAAGGCTGCGATGCCTTTCCTCTTTGTAGCAACAGTGTCCAGTCTTTTCTATCTTCTTTGTCTGAAACTCGGCTCAATGGATTTTTTTCAGTCCCTACTTTCGAAAATGGGGTTCTCTCTTGGGAGAAAAGTCCTGTTGAGTAGGGGCTTAGCCCGTGAAGGATGGCTCCTTTTGGTTTTTTTTCTAGCCGCTTTCGGGATCTTTGACGGAACGATAATGAATATGACGGGAGGAAACGAGACAGTTAACCAAGGGCCGCACAGGGGTGATGCCGGCCCCATGCCCCCGAGAGGTTGACCGCCAGCCTCCTCTCCTTGCGGTTGCCCCCCCTCATTTGGGGCATAACTGTCAGAGGAAAGCGCAACGAATACCATCTTTAAGAGAGTCCCCGCCGCTGAAAGAGACCGAAGAAGGTTCAACTAGCGCTTAGAGTTCGGTGCGAGGATCAACTCCGTACCCTTCCTTCAGATAGTTACCGCTTTGCACGAGCTGAGACAGTGTAGATAGATCCGGATAAGGCAAAGATCACATTCCTACTGCTATAACTAAGACTGGTAATTACCTCAAAGAGGCGGATAAGGCGCAACAACCTAAAAGGCGTACAAGATTAGTCCGCGAATGCCTATTAGTAATTAGTATTAGAGCACCAGCGCTTATGGAGACAACAGCGGGTACATGAAGTATGTCACTTCCTTCCCCTTCCTTCTTCTTCCCTGCTCGCTCTGTTTTCATTCAGAACCCAGCTTCACCACTGTTTCTCACGATGGCTTTGGCTTAGGTGGTTCAGATATCGGAGAAAGGTCAGACACAAGAAAGGGCTTTCGTCGACCTTAACCAGATTGAAAAAGTCAGCAAAGAGGCTTCGGTAAGCAGCAGCCCCACCAAGTGGTCAATGCAGTCAAAGCATCGGCTTGCAGGCCAAAGGATTCCTCTTTGGTTTGGAGCTGTAAGCAGCCCTCACAGTCCAGTGGTAACCCGAGAGGTCAGTCAGGTCAGGAAATACAGCCCGATCAAGTGAGGCCGGAAAGACAAGCGAAAGCACGAGTAGGACTAGCAGAGGAATGCCTCCACTTAGGCCTTTAGGTTAGCGCTCGGGGCTCTGTCCTCTAGACAGAAAGAGTAGACGGTTACCTAGAATTCATGTGCTAATATTCTATGTTCATTCACATGTTCATTGTACGCTTGAACAAATCCACTTTATCTCCCCAATGTGAAGCTTGGAAGTGATGTTCGGTAGATGTCTCGTCTTACCTTTCCTTCTACCTTGCACACCTTCGGTGCCTTTATTTCATAACCTTTGCTTCTCGCACCCAGACGTCAGAAAGATTGAGTGAGATAAGCGCACTAGCATCCGGTCGCACCAAGTGTTCGACTACGGAGCGGAGCAAGCCCCTACCCGTCTACTCAGAGAACCTGGGCCCGAGCCTAGTAACGAGGATTATTGACTGAACTAGTAGTCTGATAGGAAGCTGTTCACACTCAATCTCTCGCTCAGTCTAGTCGAATGAATGAGAACGGAACTCCCTCTCATGATCTTGAAGTTTAGAGTAGACAGACAGTCTTTCTGTGCCCAGCTCAGTAGAGCTTTTGTGGGGAGGAGCCCCTTTCTTTCAGAACCTCGCTACTTCAATCACACTTGAGTTCGTTCCGTAAAGCAGACAGTCGAGAAGATAGCCACTGAACATTTACCCTGAATTAAAAACAGTAACTTGAGAATCTTGTTAACTGCTTCTAGCTCAACTCATAGGGGAAACAACCGTAACTATACTTACGATTTTTAGATCAACCTTGTAACATTAAGAGAAAACAGAAAGCTGCTTTAACAACAAGCACTAGCAGCAGATCAATCAATCTTTCGTTCCTTCCCTCTTGTGTGTGAGCTTGACCGGTGCTCTTCACCATGTGTCTTGAAGTCAGGGACTCCCTGTTGTTTACCTACTTGCATTCATTTCTCTTAATGAGCAGATTGGACAACTTAGCTGTTATTAGTGCTAGCATCTGTTCTTACAGGAAGAGAAATCTTGGTTGAGCAGGTAAAGGAACGAAGCGAGGAGAAAAAACACTTTACATTACAGGGGGGAGGAATGATAAAGTAAAGTTATTCCGGTCCGAAGTCTTATTTTGATCAAGTTCTTAGGTTAGATCAAGTGAGGATACCGAAAGGGATTCACTCTTACCACGGATAGAGGAACGAAAGCAAGAGAGAATCCGTTTCCGTCTTCTCTCTTCACTGCCCGGAGCGGAAGCGAGATCGAGATCGCTTAAAAACAACTAGTTTGTTTCCTTCGTTACTGTATCTCTGGTCGGAACTCTTCTATCGTAGCTATCCTTATTAGACTCCTATTACTTCTCTTTTTCTTTATCCTTAAGGCTTCTTAAAAGACCCTTCTAGATTCTTTATAGCTCTTTATATAGTAGAGAACTCACTATTGATGCTCTTTACCCTCGGGCGAGGGCGGTTGCCTTCTCTACAGCTCCTCCCCCCGGGGTCTGGGGAAAGGAACCTTCAAAACAGCCATAGGGAGGCCATTGAAGAGCTCAATTCCCAGCCTTAGAACAGGTCCTTGAGTTTGAGTCCCGGCCAGTCAGAACAGGAATAGCCATCCCTCGAGACTGAAAGGATCGAGTCTGCCTTTCCAGTCCTTCCTTTATAGATTGAACTACCGTAACTCCACTCAACCAACAAAGTAAATTCCATACTCAAAGTTGAGTTACCGTACAAACTCAATATCTATAAAAACTAAAGGGGAAGAATTTTTACTGAAGCCGAACGGTATCCTAAAGGAATGGTAGCACCACAATCCACCCAGACGCGGTCATCATAAATGGTTCGTGCGACGGCGGCGGAGGCGGGTTCGGGATAATCCATTCAATCTTCTTCTTTTCTTTCTCTTTTTCTGAATTTTCCTCTTCCCATGGAACTCCCTCTTGAAACATTTCCAGAGACTCGAGTCTTATTTCCTCTTCTTCCGGCAGCATTTCTCCTTTGAGCGGCATTTCCTCTTCTTCTTTCGTTTCGGCGGAACTTCCTCTCTAGGTTCTTTCTTGCAGCCTTATCCCTTTTTTGAATTCTTCTTCCGGATCGCCTTTTGAAAAGCCGGAACGTAGGGGTCATGATGATCCAGTGGGAGGGATCTTCCTCACAAAGCCAGAGAGTATTAATAGCTTTAATTGTAGTGATGGTAGGGGGCTGTTGGAAATCGGACACTTCCTCGGCCCAGCATGTTGAGACCAGAGCGTGACTAGGGAGCGGGTTCTTAAAAACTCCCATTTTATCGTTGGGGTTCTTAGGAGCTTCCTGTTCATCCACCACGTCGATTTTTCCTTCTTCTATGAAATCTTGGATTTTTTACTTAAAAGTCTAGCTTGCATCCGTCGCATGACCCGGTCCCCCCTCATTGGGACCTAAAAGAATTCTGCCAATTCCTTCCACCCCCACCCCCCAGATACATACATACTTTTCTTCCTTTCTCCCATAAAGCCTCCTTTCCTGAATCTGAGCTTTTATCTTTCTTATTTATTCTTACTACTATCACTTTATAAACCGGGCCGGCGGATCAAAACCGTAACGTATCAGGGTCGTACACCTGGAACAAAAGGGTTCGTCGTACAATCTCGGCGATTACTAAAATCAAGGAATATATCCCTCTCCCTTAGTGTCTTTCCACTTCCGTCGTTCAGGAACAAACACTTCGCCTAATTCTTTTGAATCCCGGCCCGGTTTTCCCCGCTAACCAATTACGTTACGACCACTGAACAAACTTGGTTGACGAACATGGTTTATGCGCCGCTAATGTAGCGGCTTGTCGAGCATTTGACAAACTCACACCATCCATTTCAAATGGGATTTGTCCCGTGGACACACGAGCGATCCAACCCGTAGGATTTCCTTTTCCCCTTCCCATTCTTACTTCTGTAGGTTTCCCGGTAATAGGGAGATCTGCGAGAACTCTTACCCATATCTTACTATTTCTTCGGCTCATAGCACGATGGAATTGTCCGATTGTAGCCCGACGCGCTGCTTCAATGGCTCGATATGAAAGACGACCAGCTCTACAACTTTTAGTGCCATATCTCCCAAAACCAAGTTGTGTACCGTCCGGTTTGCAACCCTTACTACATCTGCCTTTACGATATTTACTATATTTCGTCCGTTTCGGATATAGCACGTCCCTTTTTTTTTTATATGAAATCCACACTTTGACACCTAAGATTCCGTAACGAGTAGATACTTTCGCAGGAGCATAATCTATTTTCTGGTTAAATACATTACGAGATGTTTTCCCATACTTTCCGCATTCAGTTCTAGCTATTTCTGCGCCCCTCCACTTACTCGTAACAGGCTTTCCTCGCTAAACAAGAAGAAGCTGCTAAGGTTGCCCAATTCGTTCTATCATGGGACAGGCAGGGTTTCGCACTAAGCAAGTAAACTACCTTTATCTAACTGAGTTATCTGCCGTGTGAGACATAGAAGGATTATCTCATTAACTCATTCAATCTGGAAGAAGTTTAGACATAACGATCAGGCTATTTCAGTAGTTTTAACCCTACCCTAAGAGCTTGTCTGTCCCTATGTTATTTCCTCTAAAGTGGAGTCATGTCTATAGACGATAGGATCTTACGCTCATGGGAGACCGGCTCTATGCAAGCTGCAGCTCTGAACGCATATAGCTCTACTGGGCGTGAGTTTCTCGTTCCATGCGGGATAGCTTGCTCTAGTTGACACCCCGAACTATCACATCTTCCGTCTCGTTACCCTCTCCTTTCAGTCGAGCGACTTCGTTACCCTCTACTCTGAGATACGAGCTTGACAACCACATAGTAATATCCTTTCAAGCACTCCTACAGGGATAGGATTTTCCTTCTTTTTTCGACAACCAGTATAGAAAGTATCTCGCCCCTCTGTAATTCTTATCCGTCCCCAGACGCTGAATGAGTTTAGGAGTGAATGAGCTAATCCCGATCCTTCTCTCATAGGGTGAGAACAAGCTCGACCACTCTTAAGCTAGCCCGAAGCTTGATCCCGCGGCCCCGATGCTACACATCAGTTCCTTGGCTCTGCTCGCGAATCCATTGCAATTGGGGAATCCCGTTCGAAATCAATCCCTTTTTTTCTCTGTCTGTGCGCTTAGCATCGCTTTAGCCGCATTGCTATTGCTATCTGGGAATCGCGAATCATTCCTTAGTGCAAGCACTAAGTAAGCAATTTTACTACGTCTCCCTATGGTCGAGCAATTAAACTACCTCTTACTCTGCCTCAACAGGATCTGGGCTCCGCTTGTCTTGGTCCTTAAGTGGAATTTAGGTACACAATATCCCTGGATTCTTCTTGCAGTTCAAGCGCAGCAAAAAGTAATAAAGAGCTTCTGCGCGATTTGCCGCCTTTTTTTCGAGGGATTCTCCGCCTTTTACTTTTCGCCGACATTTTTTGATTCTCCTAAAAAGAAAAAGTAAAAGCAGCAGACCTGTAGTCCCATTATCCACCTTTAGAGACATTTTTAAAGAAGGCTCCGTTTAACACATCTTGGCCAAGCAGGAAGAGCGGGAAATAAGTGCTTTGTCGGTTGAAGGTGCTCTCTTCTCTAGGATAGAGGCTCACTCTGAATCCATAGTATCCTCTGCATCTTATGCATCTTCTGTCTCGTCTCTTGGTTTCAGGGAGCCTGTGAGCAAGAGTTCTCCCCCGAAAGCGGCTTTCTATTCTAGGAGGGAAGTGGGCTTCATTCAATGGAATGCCTTGTTGGTTTAGCGAAAAAGGTAGTTTACTTGCTTAGTGCTTGCGCTAAGGGCTTATACCCAAAAAGTATGACACGCACTAGATGTAATGGGACGGACGGGATGAAGCCAATAAAGAAAAGACTATAAAAGAAGATAACTTAAATAAAAAAGAATGTGATTTGGGCATAGGTTGCCATGTGACTTTTTGATACTAAAAAGTTCTGTTCCCTTAGATGGGACTCTATTTAACATAACTAAGAGGGTCCGCCGTTGTTAACCGGGAAAAGAGTGGGACTTGAAAAGAGGATGGGAGACGGGGGAACTCAAACAAGTAATAGAAGAGAGGAGAGGGCCCTCTAAAAGCCGTACTGGTGCTGTTGTTTCTATACGAAAATTGTGTGAATTTAGTTAGCGGCGGATATCCTGCCATTATACTTTAACTGAACTGTAATTCCGCCTCCTTTATAGCAGCATTCCTTTCCAAAAAAAGGGTAAGAGAAGAAAGTTAGTGCTCATGGACCTCCTTTTTTTGTTGTTCGAAATCAATGAATTCCTTTCCTACGCAATTATAGTTGGAAATGCTTTAAACGCGTATTGATACTTCTTAAGTTGAGGAGGTTTTCGGTGTCGCCTTTACCCTTGGGCTTTTTCTTCTTATGTAGTTGAAGATACAACTTGTACTTTTGAATGTACGAATTCTGTAGAAAAGCTAGTACCTCGTTAGCATTGCAACAACACTTTGAGAGAGCGAGATACTGGAATACTCGGGGAAGGAGCGCTCTCTCAAAGTGTTTTACGCGTTTGCCTTGTATCTTCCTTATGTCGTTGTCGATTGATTGAAACAATTTGTTTTTTAACCTATTAATGGCTGCCCTTAACTCCAAGTTTCTGTCCGGACGTATATTAGGACTCCGAGAACTAAGGTAGAGCATGGCTTGCTTATTCCTCGAACGAGCTCAAAACTAGTTGCTTCCAGTTTGAGCTCAGTCAAGACCTCATTAAAGAATTGCTTGAACCCTTGGCTTACCGTTTCTGAGTTGGCTCCTTCCTTAATAGCAAAAAGTATATCGTCAGCGTAGCGCACATACCTAATTCTCGCTTCTTTACTCATAAAGTCTTGCACCTTCACATCAAGTTGGTGAAGAAAGCTGTTCATTAAGACGGGATACAACGGGCTGCCCTTTTATACAGGAGCCATAAGTCTTACCTTCTTTATCTCTTATTTCCGTTTTTTAGAAAGCTGAAAAATTGAGTTACAAAAGCCCTCACTGCTCTCACCCATATCTAAACCAATTCTTCTATTTAGAAGAGTGTGATCAATGTTATCAAAACAACCAACAATGTCTGCTTTGAAAAATCGATCTACTGTCCCCCAACTATCAACATGCGCGAAGAAGGTAATGGGTCCTCTCCCCTTCCTAAAGCCATGAGAGTGGGTCAGAAGGACGTCCTCATAGACTATATTGAGGAGTAAGGAAAGGGCTTCCATGACAATGAGGTCCTTCTTGCATGGTGTTATAGGGCCTGGCTTGTTAGGCTTTGGAATCCACGACCTGTGCATCTCCGAGAACTGAAAGCGAAGAAAGCTTAACGCAAGCGACATAGGTAATCCAGCAGCAATCGAGAGCCGAAGGTCTGATTCCACCTAGTGGCCAATTCAACCAACAGAGAAAGCAACCCTAGCCCTTAGCGCAAGCACTAAGTAAGTAAACTACCTTCGTGAACGTCACAACCGATGACCTATAGCCTTTTTTATCTAAATATGGTAATTGAAAGACTACAGAACAAAGTATGAACGTCCAGGAAGTTGCAAAGGGATTTCCGAACAACCCTGCAATCATACAGGACGTCAGGATAACTGGTAAGGAATCGGTAGCAGCCTTGAGATCAAAAGAAAATCATTTTTTCTTTCCTATAAGGTACTCCAACGGTTGGGTCTGGTTATAGGTACCATCCATTTTTAACCTTGCCAAAACCGTCATGGCCCAATCATGTATAGGCCGTACCGAGGCCTGATACAAGGGTGAGTCAATAGGGAATAACCTTTTCTTCCCTGCTCCCTCGACCTTCATTAACATCCTACCAAGCCGCGGCTGCCATCGCATTGTATCTAACCACACTGTGGCAAATCGATACAAGTAGCTAAACTGCTTGCTATACCATACAAAGGTATCTCCGACCGAACGCTTAGGCAAGACTACGGCGCCCGGGTAAACATCCCGTTTACCAAACAAGACGTCGAGAGTTTCACTTAACCATTCCCCTCCTGCAGCCAAAGTGTTAGCGGCTGTAGCATCCACCGGTAATGCGTGGAAGAGGGTAAGCTTTCTATGTGGATAGGACGTATCAACACCTTTTGCATCTTTTAAAGGAAATATATAAGAATGAATAATATTGTGTTGGGTCCTGAGGACCAGGATGGCCGAAGATCAAAACCTAAATGTGCCCGGGGTTGATCATCGATGCCAGGGACGATGAAAGAATTTGAGCGCTGATGTAGCTAACAGCCACCTTCATAGTCGATTCATTAGGGTCGTCACCTTCTACCCAACTAGTGGAAGTATCCACCGTTTTCTTTGTCTGTTAAGCCTCACTGCTATGGGACTTCCTAAAGAAAACTGCAATCGTAGTTTTTCAACCACTCACAAGACCACCGAGATCTTTAAAATTTCCTTTTGGCATAGTACACTGGTGTGACCATTTAGCTCATCTTGATAGCCGGGGCTAACCCTCTCGGAGCATGTATCAGAAAGAATTCTAGAAAGTGATAGCGGGGAAAGGTGCATTTTTGGCTATTCCAATCAGTATGGAAGTGGGCTCAAATCAAAAGGATGATTTGACTGCTATTGCTATTTATGTGCTAAAGGCTTAAAGCTCTGTTCCAAAAGAGATATTTTACTGCCATGACATAGGCTTTCTACCAAAAATCAAACGAAATTAAAGATTGAATCGAGAAGGAAATGAACCTAATTCATATAGCTACTTGGTATGACTAGAGAGACCACTCCGACCCCCATAGCTCCCCGGGCTTACCTAGACTCTCACTACTTTAATTCTATCTGATGAGAGCACATTTAAGGGGCACCGCTTTGGCAGAGCATAGCCTTTGGGGCAGGTTTTTTCCTCCGGATCAATATGAGCACGATCAGGCCATGGAAGACTCGGATCAAAGCAGACCTCCAGATTCGGCGCAGTTAAGTCGACAGCCTCAGATAGGGTCAGCTCATCAGAGATTGTTCGGAGACACTTCTTTCTACAGGGGAAAGATTTTTTGCCACGGCTTCGGAATCTGCATCGCCAGTTAACATCATCGGTTTCAGCTTCAACTTCGGCAGTCGGCATTCCCCTCGAAGACTTAGACTACGTCAGAACGATTAGACCTTGGCAGAACAAAAATTCGAAGCGTCCCAATAGGATGCATAGCGGCAGGAGGAGTTGGGTTGGTTGACATGGGGCTAGATGATATAGCCAGTGTTCCGTGAGGGACCAAAAGGTATCAGATATGTAACATCCAAAGGGTATGATTTAGTAACTGTTCTGTGCGTTCTCAAGGGGAGATCGTGAATTTCATAAGAGAAGAAAGAATTGGCTGCTTTCACTCCTAAATGCAGCCGTGATCTTTCCCTGTAACTCGAGAAATCATAAGAGAGATGGGATCTCCTGTCGGGGTGAATCTCTCCTCCCAATGTAATGTCCTAACTAGGAAAAAGAGGCTGTCTCAGATCATGGGAGAGTCATCCGTCTAAGGAGAAGAGGCGCCGAGATATTAAACAAAGGTCTTGTCACGAGCTGGACTCGAACCAGCACCCCTGGGATCAAAAGACATACCCAGCGAACTACCTTGCTTGCATTCTGATCGTGACTTTGTTCACCCGGTTCATCATGCACAAGAAAAGCAAAACTAACATGACTACATCCGGTCGCGTTTCCGCCAAAACACTATAATCCCCACCCTCCTTACTAAATTAAATGACTGTTTAGTCATCCTCGCTAGCTTTTTTAACAATCTCTGCTATACGTTTCATCATTTCCTCTTTTGGAACATTAATTACTTGTTCATCGACATACGGTGATCTTTCGTTTTTTCCATTCTTAATAAAAAAATTCATAATAGATTGCCATACATTGAGAAAAAAATTAATCATTATCCTTTCCTTCATTCTTTTACTGCTTTGCTCCCCCAAAAAAAATGAAGAGAGACTTGTCGTAAATCGCCGGTTGGTTGGTCCGGAAAGTCATGGAAATAAGGCTTTATCATTCAGCGCAGTTTCAGCCTATTATATAGATAAAGGACAAAGTTCACCTTACAGCTACTGTGTTGACTGTAACTACACTACGATAATTTTCATTGAGCTTCCACAATCGATTCTAGCACAATAACCGATTAGGCGAAAAGAACCCCTTCTGATTCACTTGCAGCAAAGAGGGCATTCTCGGCATCAATGCTCCTGGCAATGGCAAGATCCGATATGTCAGTTGGATTCGTGAAAAGAGTCCTCCCTTCGGTCACCTCACTGCACACTTTCTATCTCTCTGTCTCCATTATCGGCTGATTCTAAAGACTGAAATAAAAGAGAAACTTGTAACAATACGTTATTACATTCGATCTATCCTGGCAACGAGCTTCATGTTGGTAGAGACTTTTTTTTCTTAGCGCCCTATTTCATGTTTTCCTGATCGCGGTTTCCTGAAAAAAAGTGAACTTACATAATCAATGGAAGAGCATATTTGGTGAAAGAAAGAGCGGTTCGGTCAGAAGAATCTACCGCGCACTTCAATCCAATGACCAAGCATTTTTCAAGACGAATCTCTTTCTCTTTCTATACTAAATAAAGCACATACATATAGAGAGGTGCAAAGGACAGATGTGCCACTTAGATAATAATTACCAGGATCTGCCAGCGGTATTTGATTGAAATAGTAGGGTACGAATGACTTTATTTAATTATACCCCTTTTTATAATAACGTTCTAGTTACTTCTAACTTAATCCAATGCCTCTCCGACTCCTGACTCCGCTTAGTCATTAATAAGCCGATGAGCCGTACCGGTGAAGCAAGCCTACCGATGAAAGAGAGATAGTGATGTTGATGAAAGAAATGATTGGTTTAACTTTCACGACATGGAGTTGAACCATGATCGACCGTGATCGTGAGAATTGCCTAGAGCTTCTTGGCCCACGTGTCCCGAACGAACTAAATCGCCCAGTATATGTGGCACAGAGGCTACTCCACTAGATATCAGATATATGATATATATATATAATTACACCCGGCCTATGATTCACACTCTAGCGAAAGAAAAATCAACAACATCAGTAACATCAGGAAAATCAGCACCGACCCCTGACCTCAGACTCCCCCTCCCCTCAAGAGTCAAGAGTAGGGTCTGCTAATCCAATTAAAGAAATACGACCGAGACAGTATGAAATCGGAGCGACTAGAAGGAGGCCAAGCATTCTTAGCGTAGGAAGGAAGGAGGCAATTATACTTGCTTACCATGCCGGCCAATAGGCGAAAGAGACAGCTGAAAACCATGACTTGGGGGTTCCAACCTCATACCGAGAAAACAACAAAGGGCGATCAGAATCAATCGGTGCATCTTTCGCTTCACGTCAGGAATATATTTCGGACATCAACATCCTGCTGCTCATCAGAGGGAATTGTGCCACTTTTAGGTTAGGGAAAAGTCTATTTATAACAATAGAGAATTTTCTCAATCCAAAGTAACGTCCATCTCACTTCTTTTTCGCCAGGTTTCGTCGGGGATAGAGAAGGTAATCTTTTGATTAGGACACCTCCTAGGTGAAGTACCACACGAGTCAGACAGCATTACACATTCATTAAATACAGTCCCCTGCCCTTCTCTTCTTTTTTTGTCTAGCTTCAGGCTCGAAGGCTAAAGAGAATTCAGACCTTCCATGATAACCCGATTATCATATTAAATATTAGCGGGACTAGTGACTTTGCACTTTCTTCGTTACATTCAATCCGGTATGCTCTGGTCTTTTTGTTTTTGGAAGGCTCATGTAGTCTCTTTCCTTTTCACACACTTTTCATCCTCACAAACACACTACGATAGAAGCAATGTATTTCACCACTTCATGACAGAAACCAAAACAGAATAACCATCTCCTTCTCTCTCTTTTCATTCTCCTTTCCAAGAACACCCCAAAAAAGCCCTAGCTTTCTTGATCACATCACACAAACAATGGCGAAACCCACTTGTCTTTGCTCTCAATCCCTCGTGTTCTTGATGATCTTCACTCCGGCCAGAGCACAGTCTCAACAAAGTAATCATTCGATAACCTTCTTATTCTTTCTCTTCTTCTTATGTAGATTTTGTATTTCTTGAAACCCTTTAACTGCTTTTGTTTTGATTCATTTTTCTTTATTACCGGCACGGAGATCCAGCTCGGATATTTTTCTTCCTATATAAAGTCCACGTCGAACCATTTGTCGACCTCAACGCAGACCTGATCTTCAAGTTCTTGGCACATTTTCCTAGGTGGCTCTTTGTATGTCTCTTGGTCTGAGGACAACCCTAGCCTGTGTACTGCAATCTTAGGGTCCAATTCCCGGCATCTGCTTGTAGTTCCAGGCAATAAAAAAGATTTTCCGTATCAATAGTGCAATGTACTGTTCTATTTTCTCATAAGTGAGTTCCTTGCTGAGGTATGTGAGCTCTTGATTTTCTTCAATGTCCAGTTCTTCTAGCTCGAAAATCGTGGACTTGGTTTGGTAGTACCGTCATCCAACTTTTCTGGTGTAGGCATAACTTCAATGTAGTCTTATGGGATTTCATCGTCCTTCGTGCCTGAAGTAGAGGCTTCATTCGAATTGTCGAGCACATTTGTCATATATATTATGGTCAGAATCTCTATTCCAGCTTCTAGGTCGATCTCTCTCTTTTTGCCTGGATAGCCTAACTTTTTGGTGTTGAGCTTTCCATTCTTGTCAGGTATCCTGTTTTTCAGGTTATAACATAATATCTAATCTTTATTCCTCAGACTCTTGGGAACCCTTGAAAGCCCAAAATCCTTGTCCGTGTCCGGTTCACTTAGTTGTCCGAGGCGGGTCTACGCTACTAACATTAGGGGTAGAGGCCCATGCCAGTAGCACCGCACCAGTGCTTGCTTGCTATGAGGTAACTCGCCCCAGCCTTTTCTTATTAGTTGCAGACCTCTCATCCTTCGGGGAGCGGAAGATAACGAAAGGGAGACAAAGTCCTAACTAAATCATAACACAAGAACCTCCGTCTACATCATAACACAAGCTACCCATTCAGTCGAGTCGATCCGATTCGTTCCTATCTATAGATAACGCAAGAGATAACTTATGACTTCGCGGATGGAGAGGGATTCGAACCCCCGGTATTCCTATCAATACTTCGGTTTTCAAGACCGACTCTTTCAACCGCTCAGACATCCATCCTCTTCGCGCTTCGCTCGCCCTATCTATCCGCGCGCTGGCAGGTAGGGGCTTATCTATGTGATTCGCTACGCTTGCTTGCGCATATCGACGGACTCTATTGCCTGCCGGTTAGCGAAACTTTTCCGGTAGTACGAATCGCTACGCTTCGCTTGTTTCTATATGATAATATGCACCTTGGTTGCTGCGCTCCCCGCGGGTAATATAAAGAGAGTGAAGAACGAATGATCCTCCAAACAAAAAAGTGATTGAGTCCGACTCAAGCGAGTGAGTGAAAGGCGTGGCAAGAGAGCGAGTTCGACTCGCGAACGATCGGCAAGTGAAGGACCGATCCTTTTGCGCCAGTACTGTTGCGAGACTTGTACTTGGCGGCTCACGAGCAACATATAGACTAAGGTTGCCCATCACTCCCTCGCTCTTTTTTGAAGTGAAGGCCTTTTCTATTCTCTTTCTAGTATGGTTCCTCCATAAGAACACTGAACGCCCAGCTTCGCAGAGCAGCTCTCTCCCCAACCCACAGCATAGTGTGGAATCTGGATCGTTTCATTGAGCACCATTTCATTTAGATATAAAGGTGTTCTGACTCTATTGGATCAAGTCATAACCTACGCCTTAGTATGGAGAGACCAAGCTCTATTTCAGAGATTGGACTCTCTTTACTTTGATTAGCCCCTACTAGCGTAGTATGAGTTCTACGTTACTAAACGAAGAATTGGGTGATATCAAATCCTATGTCCAAAAGTGTAGCACCATTATCTGATCAAGCTAAAGAAAGACTTCAGGCCAAATTCGATATGAAGGAAAGGTTGAAACGACAAGAAGAGCGCTTAGTGAGGAGACAGCACCGGAGGGAGGAAATTCCCGCGAATAAGGTAGTTTACTTGCTTAGTGCTTGCCCTAAGGGGATCCCCCTTTGCGCTATGTAGGTTCAACTACCCTTTGATGTGGGCCCTCTCATTCCTTCCAAATCTAAGGGTTGAGGACCTCTTCATACGAATCTTTCTATTTCCTCTTAATGCTTCGAGCCACTGTCTCTTGAAGCCTTTGTAGCTGTTCCTGGACTTTGGATAGGTTCACCAAGTGGATTTTGAAAGAAAGGTTGTTGGCAAAAGCCCGGGTTAGGTGTGAAAGGTATTCGGTTGCCACCAGCTCTTAAGCACACCCATTGGCATTGACTGCATGGGATCGAAAGATTTTCGGTTTTGTGGACGTGTCCATAACTTTATCATGGATCTAATTTGGATGAATACACGGGAAGCCCAGAGACCTCATTTGGCATTGTGCGGCTTCCTTAGTGCAAGCACTAAGTAAGCAAGCTCCCTCTCCCTATGGTCGAGCAAGTAAACTACCTTACTCTAACAAGTAGTAAACTACCCCCTTCATGCTTCAAAGGGAGTTTTCTTCATTGACCCCGGCCACGACCATCCTTAAATTGACTGAAATACATTCTTTCTTGGGGGACCACGCCCTCGGGAGAAACTAGCGATGATTGCCTCTCAATGGAATTCGTCTTCGGGGGATATTTCTTTGAGAAGAATGCAATTTCAATATAAGAATTTAGCCAGATTCAGAATCAACATTAGAGAACCAGACCTTATAGATTATCCCCCTACTCTTTCCCCTTTCTCTAATAATAAGGTAAGCTCGTTGGATCCTCCTCATCCTCGGAACTAAAAAAAAGAGTTTGAACTCTCTTCGTCTTCTTCTTTGTCTCCATTTCCAGCTTCCTCTCCTTCACCTTTTTCTTTCCCCCCCTACTTCTTGAAGGATGGTCAATTTCCATCCCCTTTATTTTACTTTCCTCCTCATCAGAAATTACTTTCATCGGTGTCGTAAGGCGACGCGATCCCGGTGTCTCGTCACTTTGACCCCCTGTTCTCTTCTCCCGTTCTTCATGTCCTAAAAAAAAAAGAATATCTATATGAAGAGAAAGCATATCAAGCCGGATTGAAGGCTTATATGTAGTACCTTCACCCGTTGTTGTCTCGGGATCTTGAGTCCTTTCCTCTCCTTGACTTGTATTAGTAGGGCGTTCTTCATCTAAAGGCTCTTCATATCATGAACTTGTCCAAGCCAAACTCTTCTTGTTGTTGCGGGAGAAGGTTCTGGTAAGCTCGTCAGGTGCTGGCGTAAGTAGTAACTCCTACCGTTGCTAAAGCTTTCTCTTTAAGGCTTTTCACTCCGATTATCGTTATTCAAGCGGTATCGCGGAGAATCTTTCCTTTCGTCCTTCTGGCAAGGGTTTGAAGAGGGGCTTGGTAGCTAGGAAAGTAAAGTCAGGAAGGAGGGCGCTGTACTATTGGGCAAGTAGCGGTTGTAGTCTCGGCTTTCTTGTAGCTTTGGGGATTTTTTTATACTACTTTAGGATTAAAAAAAGGCTTCAAGCTCAAGTGCAAGCGGAGTAAACTTGTTCAGCTTTACTGCAAGTCTAAAGAAAGGGAGGGGCAAAGTCCACTCGCTATTAGCTCGCTTAAATCTCTTCACTCGCATAGTAAACTGCGCTCGCCCTAGTAAAATCCAGATCTTGTTCCTTTGCGAGCGGAAGTCAGAACGAATACCGAGACTCCTTTCTTTTACGCCTTATTAGTTATGAAAGCGGATCGCTTTGTTTGTAATGCAAAGGAAAGAGAAGGCGGCTGTGGAGATAGAGTCTTTACGGCAAGTGAAACATTCTATCTTTGTCAGGCTTAAGGTAAAGGGAATGAGAGAAAGAATGTTCTTGTTTCCGGGCATATCGATGGGAATAAGAGCAGGCGGTAAGTGAGGCAATTCCTTCCGGTAGTGGATGCGGGTAAATCACAGTAAAATCTATCTTTTCGGAAGCGAAGTCGTAACTTATACCGTTCGAAAGGCGCCCCAGCCCTTATGGAAAAATAGATAGAACCGTTCTTTCTTTGCGGTTACGATAAGCAAGTCTATTAGTACACAACACTCGTTTATAAAAGGCGAATAACTGACTTTACTGACGAGCGTGAGAGCGATGCGCTTTGTCTTTTGGTTTTGAACTTATAAGAGCTTTTAAGTCGGAACTCAAAGCTAGTGCGTTAAGCAAGCTTGTTTGTTGTAAGGCTATCGGATTAGAGAATTCCCTCTTTTTTGCTCGCATCGTGATCGATGTAGATTCTTCCTCTCCAGAGCCCCGACCAGTCTTGACTGAAAAGCTTTCAGACCGCAAGTTATACTAGCAACTTGCTGTGTCATGTCCATTCTCGTTACACATATGATATGGTACCTCTTTATCCTGAGATCTCTTTTGCTACTGGTGCAATCACCTCTCACGAGGTTGAAGCTGAGCCAAAATCTGTCCCACTAACCTGGCGGGTGAAATGTCTGGGGTGACATGTGCATTCCGAAATATTTCCATCAGGTGGTGCTCTGAAGTTAAAAGAAGACCTAAGATCGAAATTAGGGCAGGGGCTTTGTTAAGCTGTTCGGCCGCATTCTATTCCGACCTCTGGATTGCCTACCAAATGGAGATCGAGGAAGTCAAGACCAGGCAGCCCCTTCAAAAGAGCCAGTGGGATTTCCTTTCCCAAGCACAAACAGCCACCAATTCAAAAGAATGTTTAAGACGGAAGAGCGGTTCCGGATTCTATTAATAGCTAACTAAGTCCCGATTCATCACTATCCAATTATCAAGCTCTCAAACCAGCACACTCGCTCGCCAACCGGTCGTGTCCCTTCATTCGCCCTTTACTAATAACTAAGACTAATCCGGCTCGCTTCTTCATTCCCGCCCCTCCTCAATCTCTTAAGCTTGCCCTTCAAAAGCTTGCTTGTCTTATCCTTATGATTAGTTCCCTGCATGCCCCAGGGGTTTTAGCAACTTGTTGAGTTTCAACGGCACTTTATTTACTAAAAGGGTCTTGCAACGAAAAATCTTTGACTAAAAAAGGAAAAGGCAATAATGCAACTTTTGATGTCCATTTTATTAGGGTTGCATTGAAAATTCCCGAGAAAATGAAAGTCTTCCGCTTTTCATGGTCATTTTCGTACTGAAAAGCTGTTGCATCCCAAAAAGCCCTATATTATCAAGGGGTTTATGCTAGTTTTTCTTATAAAGAAGGAAGGACGCGTGGATTTATCTGCCATGTCTGCTCGTTGTTTGCTTGCTTACCATCATCCATATGGTGGCTATATGTAAAAAATATCCATTCATTACGAAGGTTCTCTACCTTAGTAAGGATAGGTGGTGCAGGTTATAGGGTCCTTGCCAAACTCAGTCATACAAGATCTCGTCACTTTGAGCGGGTTCTTGCTATGTACACCAAGCCTCGGGGTCACAATGACTATCCATTAGAATTGTGGCTTGGCAGAGTGAGCTTTCGCTTCCTTATCTTCGAGGTTCATTATCTCCTTCCTTCCCTTCTTAAAGAGACGAAACCTTCGGATTTTAAGGTGGCTCCTGATGAATTATTTCCAACAAAAAGAGTCCGGGACTTCCTTGAGTGGTCTTTGCTCAGAAACTGGATGAAGGATTGGCTTCGGTACGTCCATTGGTACTGGAGACTGGAGTGTCGCGAATTCACCGGATGTTTCCTTAAGTGACTTCTTTTCCGCATCAGTCTATGAGAAATCATGGAGGATCAGACGCGAATCGAGTGAGCTCATTCGCTTTGGTCTTCTTTGGAAGATCTATGATTTGGTAGCAGAGAAGGGTGTAGCTTGGAGCCCGCCATGTCTTCAAGAACACCTTCCTGGATTTCGGGGATGGTTACTAGGAGGAGTCTCTGGCATGGATTTCTTAGTCGAGTCCGATGGTTTAACCGGGCAAAGGGATCATCATAAGACTTTAAGCGCACCTGGGGCCCTTAAAGCAATTAATAAACGATACCGAATTAACTGATAAAGAGACGGAACTAACAACTGCCGTAATGAACCTAAACTAAAGATGGAAAGAGTCACTCACTGAATACCTATTTATTAAAGAAGACTGAGCTAGTCCTAAAGCCGAAAGACGAAGGCAGCAAGGCGAAAGGAACAAGGATTGTTTGTTACACGACTTATCCATTTAACCGGCTAGCCTTGCGAACGATTTCCTTTGGTTGCTATCCCCCGCTCTTGAAGGATTGGATTTGGTAGAATCATCTTGGTTTAAAAAGCTTTTGTCCGCTTGAAAGGTTTTCGTTGTTCTTGGCTGTTTCAATCTTTCTTTTTTGGTCGAGCGAGCAAACTACCTTTCATAACCTTACTTCCCCGGCTTTCCGGTAAGGATTTCTCTTCCTTAGCGTTCACATTAAACAATTAAACCTATTCCTAAAGTGGAAGGCTTCGATCCGTATAGCGCGGGATGATGGATATCTTGAGTTAATAGAGCCAACCAAAGCTTGCTTACTTAGTGTGTAAAGATTACAGCTCCGGAAGATACCGGGCATCTGTGAAAGCGTCTGCACTCTCCTCATTCTACTCAGAAGGAGCTCCAATTCCTATTGGTTTTGGCAGAGGCAAGAAAGAAAGAAGCTAGGCTTCACCCAATCTTCCAATCAAAATCTTACGCCGAGAGGGCAAAAAGCTATAGGGAAATCGATCGATAGGATTGCATCCCTGGCCATAAACCGTAGAAACGTCCAGAAATGGTCATACAATCAATTTAGCTATCTGGACCTAGCTCGATATCAGTAGAAGATAGAGCCGCTAGCTCCACTGGGGATGGTTACGTGCTTGTCTGAGAGGAAATGGGCGGGGCAACTCGACCGTAGGGAGAGGGAGAAGCTAGTGTAGGGACGAGGGTGACCTAGTGTAGGACGAGAGTAACCTCCCCTTTTCTTCGTAACGAGTGTTCCCCGAGCAGCGGAGCATTTATGAGTGGATGTAGCTGTGATAGCTTAGAGTTTCACTGATTGGTATGCCAAAAGACTTTTTATAATATCTTATAAAAAGAGAGTTACTAAGAGTATTGCTAGAAATTATACGTAAGATAATAGAAGTAAAACTCTTTTGCAGCTCTGGAGAAGGGGTAGCAAGTCGGAGACTCCCATGGATTGATCTATAACAACTACTGTGCCCGAAGCGCCTGCATTTAGACCGGTCGCAGTTTAAGGTGAAGGTTCAATTGATCTTGCCTTGTAGGTAGGCAGCGCCTCGAGAAAGACCATAAACATAAAAAAGAGGAACTCAAGCAGAGGCTGAAAGGCCCTTTCTCTTTCCTTACCGTCTAGCGATACCATTTACATTTGTAGGAATGCATGGGACTACTTTCTATAAAGCACTTTAGGTGGCTCTACTACTTCCATAGGCGGCCGGAGGAGCTGAATAGGCGGCAGGAGGAGGAGCTGCTAGCCCAGCTGTAGACTTCAATGTAGAGGTTGGGAAACTATGTGCTGCGCATAAATCACCGAAGGATGCCATCAGACGATCAAAAGATTCAGGATCAAGCGGAGGTTTCTATTCCACTACTAGAATGGCACTAATGAAATGATGACTTTATCTTAATTAATACCTTCCCCTTTCTTTGGTAATGGCAGCCACGAGCTAAGCGAGGAAGTCTCCCTAACTCTGCAATTTCTGATTCGATCGGGGATCCTTTTACTGGTATTGATCGGAATGCTGTGGAATAACTAAGTCACTTGCTTTAGCTGCCGTAAGATATTGTAGGTACTTAAATGACCGGGTGCCATAAAATAGCATTACTTTCATATTCATATCGGGGAAAGTAGCGGGGGCAAGAACAGTGGCAAGAGGTTCTTTCTCTCCTTTTTCCCTTCTTTTCTACGGGGACGGCTAAAGCAGCAGAGAACCGACTGGCTGCGTGCATTCCCTCCACAACACCCAACGCAATCAGGATCAGGAGCTATAGCTAGGGATTCTGTGATCAACCGCTTTAACGGAGTGCCCTTACTAGGTCCGAACTCGATGATGGAATGGCTGGGCTGGGCAAGGGCTATGAACGGCGCCTGGAATCAGAGATGAACCAAAACGTCTGTCTCCCTAAGAAAGCTTGCTTGAATAAAGGCTTACAGACGTACTCAGTAAATCCTTTTTTTTACTCGCCCTTGTATTTTCTTGTTTTTTCATTCTTTCTGGTTGTGTGCTCGATCAATCACATAAAGATTCATCGATAAGTACAGGTGAAACCAACCCCCGTCATCCAGAAGAGGAAGTCGATTTCAAGTATTCTTTGGAGTAATGGCCTTCGCGCTCTATTCTAGTCTATTTCTCTTTGGGCACGACTTCCAAGGGAAGGGATTGAGGTGGGCTTTACCTTCACTTTTCTCATTGATTTGTTACTAGGTGGACTGACGACAGCAGCACTAGTTACACCTCTCTCTTAACAGCTAGGCCCTGATTCACAGCCCTAAGTGAAGGGACAATAGCGGACTTTGCCCCATGAAGTAGTTTCTTTTCTTGCATTCCGAGTCAATTCTTTTAAAAATATAAAGTCTAGCTTATTATCCGAATTTTGATTCCTAAATCTGGAAGATATAATATCTATTTGGGATGAGCAGAGCCGATAGGATGAATCAAAAGAGTTCCGAGCTTACCTGATTGATAGGCCTTTGTACCGCGCACATCACTTAGATGGGCCCCGGAAAGCAACGTAGGAAAGAGCGAAGTGTGAAAATAGGAAATTAAAAAATTCAAAGGGATCAGATTAGATTCGATTTGTACTGGATCTGAAATGAATCCTGTCTATTTCTATCCTAAAACCCCTCAACGACTAGACTTCTGGGTCTTTCAGCCAACTCACTTCGGATATGGTATGGAGTATGCTAATTATTTTTGAGCGAGAGGAACATTGTTTTGAGGGAGGGAAAGCGTGGTTTTCTATTAGACAGAAGTGGCTGGCCCGCAGTCTCCTTCTCATGTACAAATCTACCCGTAGCATAGACTTGATCGATCAGCACATTTCTATCCATGTTGTAGGTTTTTCCTTTGCAGACTTTTTAATATATCAAAAAAGAATAAGGTAGGACTTTGAGGGCTTACTTTGTAGGGCTGAACAAGGAGATAGCACAACCTTGCCCGGTCTTCACACCCGTAAATTTTTTAATGAATGAATCGTATGGGTTGGATTGATACGTCTGCCTTACCAATTCGGCGGGTGCTCGGATTTTATCATTCGAATAGAAAAGGGGTTCCAAACCTCGATTCCCTTATGTATGTAGGGCGAAGGTGCTGTAATGAACGCAGGTGTTTGGTACAATAGTATAGTAGAACGCGCCTCTTTTGCCGGATCCCACACACCACAACGTTAGATTACAGTACAGCCTGCTTCTCACATCTCTCTTGATCAGCTACTTATTCCCCTCATCCCACATGTTGAAAGAACTATCCGTTGATATCTTAGCCTATATTTAGATCAAGACTTTACTAATAAAATAAGGCTCACTTGCAGCTACTCAAAAAAAGATATGCTCGAATGCTTTTGAGCCTGGCATTTCTATACCGAGTTGTATGCATGTGAAAAGGATGAACAACCCAATAGCAATAGTCTATTACGTGAATAGAGGGGCACCACACACATTAGTGGCCAAAAGGGGAAGAAGCACACTTCTTTATTTTACCCATAAGCTAAGGCATGTGCTTCTCATTGTCCAGGCTTATGACTAACCTCATGCTCCCCGACTCTAAGGGAGAGAATGAATGCACTACTTCTCAGTGCACTTGCAGGGGTCGCTCACACACTCCTTACAAACGGATAGTATTTAGTGCAAGAATGAATTCTTCCTTTCTCTCGGGAGTGGGATGCGAATGCTAAGCCAACAAAATGAGATTCCAGGAACCTTTCTTTGTGACCTTTACCTCCCCTTACTAGATCAAATAGGGCTTATTACTTAATAACCGGGAGAGAAATGCAACTACGGGATAAAAGCTGGGTAGAGTAGAGCCTTTTTTTTTGAGTACCCGAAACCCCAAAACTTTTTTCCAGAGATTCAAATAAATGCATGAGCTATGGTAACCACGCCGCATCCATCGACTTTTATACGAATTTCAATTCGGAAGTTAAGAAAGCATAATTCAAGGTTTTTTAACTGAATAGCAGATTGACCCGGCTTACCATTATATTAAAAAAAATGAAAGCTGCCTGAAGTTGTATCCCGCCTTCTCTAAGAAAGCCTTAACCTTCGGCGAATAGTAATGAGTCTTCACCGGTTCGGTGGCATCTTTGTAAGGATCTTCCTTATGAATCCGGTCTTCTCTCCAGAGGGGCTGCTCAGTCGACTGGTAGAACAAGGTCCCAGGCCTCCCGGCCAACTAGGATGGGACATAAAACGTCTTCAGGTCTTGCACAACCGATATCTCCATTTTTGCCATGGATTTTGTGAGCCCATCAGGAGTGCGCATCGTCTGGACGGGAAGAATTCCATTTCGTGGAAGAAGGCCTTACTCACTTGGGGCCTTTGGACGACTAAGTCAGCTCGGCTTCTCTTTCTGAATCAGATTCACTTCCGACGTGGAGCACACTTGACCCTGCGTCACTTGATGTATCATCGAGGAATAAAAACCTCTTCTGATTCTGCGTTGCTTGCTGCATCGAGAATAGCCTCTCCTTCTGAACCTTCGTCATTCTTTGAGGAAGGAATTGCTGATCATTCCGGCCGGCTCTGTAGTTTCGAGGCTGGCTTAGATCTTTCTGCCGTTTTGGGGAACATCTTGGCCTTAACTTCTGCTTTGGTTGGCTCGGGTCGCAGGGGCAGAAGGCTGACCGACGAACCAGGGTCTAACAGGATGCGATTGACCTTGTGATTGTAAATCTCCCCGTTGGGACGATTGTGTTCAGTTGTTTTCAGCATGAGGTCGTCGTTAGTGAAGGTGACAGCAGCCGAATACTGGGCATACAGGGCCTCCTTCATGTTCACCTCAGCGAACTGGCTTTGATATTTGTCAGGATCCAGCAGCGCCTGGACAAAGGCAGTCCTGATATCGGATGACAGCATCAGGGCATCATACACGCGGCTGGAATCTTCTTCAGGTTTTAGAGGTTAGAGCAGCAGCATGTACTCTTTTGAGATAGCATTTGGTCTTAGGATTGGTACTGACCAAGTGATCAGAGGGCTCAAGGGTGCAACGTGCTAGACCTAAGACTTCAACAGGAGTTATTTATTTTCCTAATCTTTTGGGAAAACTTTTACTACTAATCCCTCTTCTGGAAAGAGAGTTCCTCTCTCCGTTACACCCATAATGGAGTACGCCCGTTCTTACCTTTGGGGAGTTAAGGTACTAAATTTTACTGGACCGCCTTACTAATAAAGGGGCTTTTCTTATGAAAGAATAAGAACTCCCCTTGAGGGGGAACTTGTTTCACGGGAGTGCCTAAAGGTGTTAAAACAACTATGTAACTTAATGAAGGACTATGGCAGAAAATCCTTAGGCGCTTTGTTGCCCTCTTGGCAGACTATGACCAATTCCAGATCATAAGGGAAAATCCGCTCTATGTGAAAAAGGTGCTTTGCATAAGGTCTAGTTCCTTGGTCACTGGATTGGCGACGGCAAGAGAAGGTGCGTGCAAGCCGTGGTGGACTGGGAGACGCCACGCAAGGTGCAGTAACTACGATTCTTCCTCGGATTTGTCATACTTTTAATTTTTTTTTATATAATAGAAAAGTATAAAAGTTCATCGGGGGCTTCTCGGGGGATCAGAAGGGCTTAAGCTGCTTTTGCCTTACCTTCTATTAGGGCGAATGAGGGGCGTGTGCAATAGTTTTCTTTCTTTCTCTCGCTCGATCGCTTCAATGCCTATAATTTGAGAGATAAGAGGAAAGCCTTCTCTCGAATTCGAAGATGTGACACAAATAATGACTCTCTTCGCCGGGATGTCAGCAGGTTAGGCAGCTGTAAGGTTTTTTAATATTCGGTGGAAGGCAGGCTGAAACTCTGCCCCAACCAAGTGAAACTAAGGGTCTGAAAGAGTTCACGATCTGATCTATGGCCGCTAAGAATGTCCATTAAAAGGAGCGGGCCGATGGGGTCGTTTTTCAAGCACGAATAGAACGATCGTGAAGGGGGTGCGCAACCTAGAGAGATGGCCGTATCTCTTTGATGAATGTGGTATCGAGGTTCGGTTCATTTGGAAAAGAGGTCAGTCTTAGGGGAGACCATGCGAATGGTTGAATTGATGACCTCGCTTCGATCTCTTCGACTGAACCTGAAGGAGACTTCGATCATTCAACTTTAGCTTCTGAAGGAACCATGTCAATGGCAGTGAATCTTCTCTTTCAGATCCTGGCCTTGGTAGAACTTGTCTTTGATTGGGATTTCGATTGAGGCCGGTTCCTCATGTGCCTAAGAAGCCGAGGCAATCTCGATTTAAGCCAATTCCAGTTTTTCCTACTAAATCTTTTTTATAGTCGATCAAAGGGGAGCATAAGCAAGTTCAGTGGTTGAAACCTCTGTAATCGATGGGAGCAAACTCATATTAGGCACTCCCGCAGCATCAACTGGTACAAGGAAGAGGCACGATAGCGAAGATCAATCCATCTCAATCTACAAAAAGCATTTCCTTGGGAGAAAGACCGCTCGCTCGAAGAAGACTCTTTTAGAGCCTGGTACAAGCTCGATTCGGCAACAAGAGTCGGTTATGGTGGTCGGCTTTCTCGTTCTTGATGAGGTAGGCTTTATAGCGGACCTGCGGGAGGATATTAAATAGATAGTTGCGCTTTCCTTCACTTATAAACTCTACGCCCATTCACTCGTGATTGTCTCCGGCGATTCACCTATTCCAGAGCAGTCTGGTGATTAGCCTATCCCGCACTACTCGAAGCCTTCGTAAACTCATTGTCGGGTTCTATCGTAGTGGAAGTTGCTGTGAGGAGATCCTTGTGCCAGTGAAGATTGCTTCCGGAAATAATAAATAAAAAAACCATTGCTTTCTTTCGGATAGGCGGAAGGATCTATGTCCATCCCCAACTTCCTTTCAATCCACATCGGCAAATTTAGGCTTTCTCTACTGGGAGTCCTCAAAGGAGGAATGGGCATACGCTGGTTCGATAAGCCAAGGAAAAACAACCAAATGAATCTACCGGTGTTAAGCATCTAACTGGCATCTTTTTCTAAAGGCTATAAAGACTTTAAAATGAATACCATTGTTCTTTCTTCGTTAGCAAAAGACGGGACTCCCCTGGCAAAGATAGGTGATAAAGTGCTAAGATAAGACGTCAACCACGGGGTTGTTGCGGTTCTAGCTCCCGGCCGATATGGGCTCCCAGAAATTGTTGTCGTTTCAGCCCGTTTCGGTTGAGCGAAGGAACTTCCTAGCTCCGCGCGACTAGCTGATTAGGCTTCCTCTAGAAACAAGTAAACCCGCTCTATGACTACCCAAGAATCCTGTTTTCATTCTTTTTTTGGCACATCCGGACGTTGGAACAAGGCTTAAAAGCGGCATACGCGGGGGTTACCCCATTTGCATTTGCACACCTCCTCCTGAATGAGTTGAGATATCTCCTTTCTTTCAGATGTGTCTACCAATGGTTGGGGACTGGGAGTGGTTTATACTTCATTACAATCATAACCGGGCCAAAGCCAATACACACGGACATCGACGGGCTAAGTGCTAATCTGTGTAACAACGGGTATAGTCGCCGGGTAAGAAAAACTGCCTTATTTGCCAGGGTTGTAGTTCGGACTTTTAGCCGTTGAGCCAGTTTAGCTATCTAAGGTATCCATTGATTTGCTTACTACGGTATCAACAACTGGAATGACAGCCGCTGAGGGCTCGGTTAAGAAGTAGAGTGATCAATATCAGATGTACTTGTTTTGGCTTTTAATTAATTTTTAAAATTCATGGGAAATCCAATTCTTTGTTAACCTCGGCGTGGATGGCTTCCTACTAAATATTCATTCATATTTTATAACCCTAATTTGAATAGAAAGATTAAGGCTCAGATTTGCCAATTGATAGAGAAGCTTGTCCCATCCTAAGCCCAATGTGATCTAAGTAAGACCCTTCGACAGGGCTTCAACGACAAGACAAATATAATTGACTAAGAATAGAAATGCAGGAAGGCTAATCTCTACTTCCTGGCCTTGCTACCACTACCCTACCGTTCAGCAGAAGATGGCCGGGCTGTTCCATTCTCAAACCATTTAGCTAGGGGCGTCACCTCACTCTTTCTTCTTTTTTTCGGTATGCGGTATGCCGCTCCACAAGCAAGGAGCATCCAGCCCATCTTCATCTTGAAAGCTTTAGATCCATCTTGAAAAGTTCTAACGTCAAGACCCCCCCTTCTCTTTTTGGAGAAGATATTTGTTTCCATGAAATCCTGCGGTCATCGGTTTTTTCAGACCAGAGAAAGTTGGACATCAAAAAGAGTTTCTAGTCGTCATGACTCCCTTTGGAAGAGAACAAGCTGCCAGTATTTGAACAGGAATAGAAGATAAGACATCTTTAACAAGTATCAATCTTACTCCAGGTGTGAGTAATCTTCCAACAAAGACTTCTATTTTCCTTCTCACTTTCGGTTCGAAATTTTATTTTAACTTTACAGAATACAAAAGAGCACCCAGGTAAGTGATTGGGAATCCTTTTGCAAGAGATACCCGAAGTGTTTTGCATCACAATCTTCCTAGCCGCAGTAGTTTTCCTTGAGAGAAACAGAGCACTCTTAGACTTGTTAATGCGCTGACCTGATGAAGCTTCATACTTGTGAAGAAAGCCAAATAGGTTCGAGATAGATCTCTTTGAACCCTTGCAGAAAACAAGAGTCTCGTCCGCATATAATATAACAAATGAGTGATGAAGATAGATGATCTGCCACAATTGTTAAATCCCAAAAGTTCTTTTTGGAAGAGAGAAGATAAACCCCTGCTAAGTGCTTCCTCCGAAATAATGAAGAGTCTAGGGTTCCAAACCCTGACGAAGTCCTCTTGAGCCTTATAAAGTAAAGAAACCATGATCCATTGACCAATACAGAAAACTTTTTTTTTCAAACAACTTTTTATGAGTAAAATGTAAGTGTTTGAGAAACCAAACTGACCCATGACTTAAAACAGGAAATCCCATTCCAGACGATCGTATGCTTTCATCATATCAAGTTTGAAGATGATATGCCTCCATACGTGTGCCTATCAATTTTTCTCACAAATGGTTATGTTATCAGATATTAAACGATCTTTAACAAACGCACCTTGCTCTTTAGAGATTATGATAGTAAGAAGTCGACTCAGCCTGTTGGATAGGATCTTCGTGATCACCTTGTAACTAAAGTTACAAAGACTGATTGGCCTGAAATCTGAAAAGAAAGGTGGCTGGAGATTCCTTTTTCGAAATAAAGCAATTGCTGTTGCATTGATCGATCTAGGAATGATACCGCCATAAAAAAAAGAAATACAGAACAGCCGCAATCAAATCATTTTTTTTGATGTCCTATACAGTCTGGTAGAAGGTGCCCGAAAATCCATCAGGTTTTGGGGAGCTATGTGGATCTGTCAAGAGAACAGCATCTTTTATGTTTTCTTCCGTCGGAGGTGAACTTAGCATCTCATTTTCCTCAATAGTAACAAGGCTTGGGATGTCTTGTAAGAAGCTATTATCAATGGAGTTGGTTTCAGAAGATAAAACTTACTCAAAAAAACTTCCAACCAGCATCTCCAATTGCATCTTAGTCTTCGACCCATCTTCTAGCTTTATTTTCCGTGTGTCTTCTATGATTATCTTTAGCAACAGTGTGAAAGAACTTAGTGTTCTTATCACCTTCCTGGAGCCACTGAACTCTTGATTTCTGTTTCCAGAAAGTTTCCTCCATGCAAAGCAATCTGTCAAAATCTTCTCGAGCAGCAGTTAAAAAATTGAAGGTAGACTGGTCGATAATATTCTTGAGTCGTCTCTCGCCCAGAGGGAGCTTACCTAAGTTTTCATATAGAAAAAACTTCTATCTGTTCTGCGCTATTCGTTCTTCCGGTTTGTAACTTTGAAACCGGGCGGCAACTGCAAAAGCTGCTTCGGTTTGGGATTAGGAAGGGAGAAGTTTCGACGGCCCTAGCCGAATCCGTACGGCCGGCTGTATCCATCGGGCACCCTTGCCTTTTTTTTTGGGGTCCTCCTAACGCCAGCTGAAGGAGATGGGCCCAGTCCCGTAGAAGGCGAGCTCCATTGGTTGTTGAGGGCCCCGCGTTTGATTGGATGGAGACAGATATATAGAAAGTCTTCAGTGAGGGTGGTTGTAAATCACTAGGTTCAAGGAGTACTAAAAAAAGTGCTAACGGCAGTGGGACGTCTACGGATAATGAGAAGCTTAAAAAATGAAGGAAGAAAGACTTGTTGGGAGAGAAATATGCTATATAAAAGGTGCTTTCAAGCCTGGCTTTGTTGAATTGAAGGGGCCCGCCTCACCTCTCCCCTTCCCCACGAACTCCCGCTGGAATGAGTGGGCCCCGAACGATTTCTACGCTTTCCGAAAAAAATATCTAAAATCATTAAGGGGAAAATACGCCTCCACAATTGAACGAAACGTGGAGGATGTGGGTCCTTTCTCTTTTAGATCTTTGATCATATTGTTTAATTGTTCTATTTCCTTTTTGTCGATCATGAGGATATCTTTAGGCCGGTTATCGCCGCGCCTAAAGGACTCCTCAATGTATTGTTTGGTCATTAAAAAAAGAAAAAATGGCTTCATCCGCGGTGCAATTTTTCATTATATCTGGATGGCGAGATAATTCTATCTTGAAAAGAGACGCAGCCTGGTCCCGGAGTTCTCGGAGCCGAAGATCCTTCGATTCAAACTCCAGTTATCTATTATATTCTTCTTGTGTTACTTGCGATTTCAAGTTTCTTTGCACGTAGTGCCAGTAGTCTCCTTTTTTGTCCAACCGAATAAAGATTTAATCCTTGTCTTCGAGAGGTAAGGACGCTTCTAAACTTTTTTTCTGGAAACCTCAGGACGAGCAGCGGATGCTGCAGGAGCAGCGGTACCGGGGTGATGAGCTTGAGGATCAGGCGTCTCAGGGGGCGAAGGAGTCTCAAGAGGTGTCGGGGGGACTTGCTCGTGCGCTTTTAACGAAAATACTTCCGCGAGATCCTGAGCATTCTTTGGGAAGCTCAAGAGAGCTTTGAGTGTGTCCGAGGATTTGTCATCCGATCCGGATACATTAAAAATTAGACAAGATAAGGCACCAAAACCAAGGCCAAGCGGGAAACAAAGTAGACGCGAAGAAGCCTTATATATATGAGTATATATATAAGAATAAGTGAAATGCTCTTTTCTTTTCTGACTTATATTTTCGAATCGAACAAAAAACACGATAAAAAAAGCCCACTAGAAACTAGAAATATTGAAAAGAGAACGAGAGAGCACGTAGTTATTAATTCATATGTTGATATATGTTCATTCGCTCTGCTCGCGGAGCGGTATACCGAAAAAAAGAAAAGCGTTCTCGGATTTGAACAACTGAGTTGTTATAATTTTGTTTTTTAATACAGTTATTAAAAAAAACTTCTTCTATTCCTATGCTATACCGGGCTTGGACCATGTCCCCCTCCTGGCGTTCCCCTAGCGGGTGAACTACCAATAGCGATTGAAGCTCCTTATGCCTGGTTCCGTTCTCCCCTAAAAAGGAAAGCGACTTAGCTACTAGTCCGAAAGCCAGAAGCCGAAGGCCAATGACACTAGCTAACCAACTGAGAGAGCTACCCTAGATGAATTAGTTGCGGCAAGAGCGGCTAGTTCACTAGCTGATAGAGATGCCACAGCTGCTTCTTCAGGAAGAGCTGCAAAGGCGAAGAGCGGATCTAAGCCTAGTAGCTCGGGTCGGGCATGCCCTTTAGGAGGAAAAATTCAGGTTGCTGTTCAAGTTAGTGAAGTTATTTCATTGTAATTAGACCTAACAAGAACGGAATCACGCTCTGTAGGATTTGAACCTACGACATCGGGTTTTGGAGACCCACGTTCTACCGGACTGAACTAAGAGCGCTTTCTTATCACAGTAGATACGACTGTAAAGAAAAGGATTTTTTTTGTACCCTCAATACATCTTGCTTGCATGCATATAGTCTCATTAAAAAAAAAAATTTTTATGTCCCCAATTTGAATCGAATTCAATGGGTCCCTCGTTACTGCCCAGAGGAGAAGTCATAGGTAGGAATGACAGGATTGGGACCCGTGACATTTTGTACCCCAAAAAAAGGCGCTGCCAAGGAGCGCTACATCCCTTTCAATTGGTCTACGATGGTCATTGTAGAGAATCCCTGCCCTGTTTTCCACATCGTTATTTCCTCCATCGATATAAAATTTCTCTTGCCATTTCTTATTTTTGGTCTTTATTGATTTATATACTCATCATCATCCCGCCGCTCCTATCAACGCTTACTTACTTATGAGCAAAAGGGGTTATAAAAAAAATAATAAGCCCTTTGAATAAGCCGATAGAAATAGTTGCATGCAAAAGAGATCCCAATTCCGTCTGTCCGGTTAAGCAAGCCCTGCCGCCAGCTTCCACCCAGACAAAAAACGTGAGCGCCTAGCGCGAAAGGTTGCTTTACAAAATA